AAGGTTAGACTAAAAGAAACTTTCCCGTCCTGCATATATTAGCAATGCTCTATTCCCAATGCTGACAAGAACACGCGTTGCAACTAGTAGAGTAGATTCCCGAGACCGCTGTCATTCCTGCTGATCTAGCTTCGTATTCTCGCCACTCCGGGGCATAAGATAAGAGCAATCCAGAGGACTCCCAATTCCAAAAAGTAGCTATCAATTAAACCAACCCTTCTTCATTAAAAGAGGCAAGCGGATTGTATTTATTTATTTATTGCACTAGTTCCCGAAACAAACCGTTCCTGATGTGATGACCGCAAATGTATCCCGACTCGCTGAGAGTGAAACAGCCGACCTTTCTATAGAAAATCTATAGAAGAACCTTGAGCTTTGAAGCAAGTGGTCTATGCTAGCTCGTTTTCGAGAGGAAGAGTTTGCTTTTCGGCTCATGCTATGGTATCGGAATGCCTCCCATTAGGAGAAGTTGGATCAGAAACTTATTACATGCCAGCGCTACTGCTGTAGTGGGAGGCGAGGTCAACGGTAAGTGGACGAGAACCAGTAGAAAATTCCACAACATCCACATTAGGAATGGAAAGACCTGGGCTGCTAGTGAGTGCAATGGGGAAAGTTTTCTCTATTCATAGTAGGTACGACGACCCTAGCAGACCCTCCCTTAATTCGAATACGTAACATGATCTCCTTCAACCCGCTTTTCTGCCTATGGCCGAGTCATAAACTATATCTATCACGGTGGAACTCTCAAAAAGCACTTTTCTAAGAACTGAGACCTGGAGCCTTCTTTCCCATCATTCAAAATACACAAAGTGTATTATAAATTGCACCATGAGTAGTTCACTACCCCTCTTCTTATGGTGTATCATCCGCTTAAATATGAATGGTAAAAGGAAGAGCTACCTCTCCCATATGCGTCTCAATTTCTTTCATCTTTCCCTCACCCACCGGTCGAATCTAAGGTGCTTATAGCGCCTGGTCAACTACCTACTTCTCTCTCGATTTGGTTGATCGCAAGCAAGCTACCTTAGCGCAGCGCTCACACCTGAATATCTCGTACCGAACTGGCTATTACGACCTGAGCTAGCTTGGATTGACAGTTCATTCCTGGCTGGAATCAATGTCTCATTTTCTTTTTCTTCGTAAGGAGGATCCCCCTTCTATACTATCTTTTGGTGGTCTGTATAAATGGTAATGCTATCGAACCCCGAGCATCTTCTTTTTGATCTGCAAATGGAAAAAGGGGAGGTCTCCTCCTATTACAGAAGAAAGTCTTTCTCTAAAGTTGCAACCTAGGATCCAGCTATGAAAGAAGCCGGCTTTACAAGCTAAAAGTGAATAAACATCTCTTCTAATTGGGATACCCAGGAGTGCCTCCACATTCTAAGAAGGTGGAACAAACTCAACCATAAAGAATACGAAGTGGGCGATGACTGAATGAATATGAAGCAAAGAACCCGCTTCTAACCTCGTTTAACACCATGCTTCCTCCGAAGCTTTCATCTGAGTAGTCACTACGCCCTACCCTATCGCTGAGTCTTTGGAAGCGGTTTCAGTATCATTTCCATCCGAACCACTGACTTATTAAGAGAAATATGCGAAGATTCCATCTGGAGCCGAATCACTGAACAAACAAGTGTTTCGGAGATCTTTGACCAATCCTTTCCTCTGGATTCATTGTCTGCTTTGGATTTTCTCAATTGCATCGACCTTTCTTTTTCTAGGTGAATCAGATCTCAATCTTTTTTCTTTCATATTAATGGTTCCCAGCGGCTTCTTTGTTAGTAGTGCTATTAAATCTATAGATTGAAGGGCCCCGCCCGTCTGCTTATCCGTTTCTCTGATCCGTCTGTCGTTCCTCTGTAGCATGCGGTCGAACCTACTTTAAAGATCCTGCAGCCCCAAACGCTGCTATGGCCTTCTTGCCGTGAAAGTGAGGAGAGCTTAGAAGCAGCATAGCCTCGAACCAGGATTGAGAGTTTTTCTTCATCATCAGCAGCTTCTATACCCACCTAAGATGGAAAAGACAATGTTCGAACCCAAAATGGGGATCTTTGATCCTCCGCCCAATCTTGACTATAACTTTGGTAGTGACAGACTAGCCCATATAAGGTACAACCTAAGACGGAACTATTTTCATCGAGATGTATTTTATGTCTTTTTAAAGTTCGCCAAGGCGAATTCACCCTTAAAGCTTGCTTTCTCGCTGTTGCAGAAAAGGAGGATGCTCTAACTGAGAATTCAAGGAAGACTTGTTCCAACGCCCATTTCTTGCTAATGATGTGATGATAGAAGCACTCTCTCTCCTTTTTCTGTTTAGCCATGACAGACACCTTTATGTATGCCATTTTGAGACACCAAAAAGGAACAGAGGCTCAATCTAGATTTGTCACAACTACCAACTACCTCGAATTAAACCCAAGCCCCTCTTCTAGAGCTGTCGGAACTAAAAGAAAGAGAAGGGCGGCTCTTCAATTACCGGGGTACATCTTCATTCGCGATTCATGATAGATCAAGGGACTGACATAAACATACACAAGCGGACTAGCTTAGTCTTCTTTCTTTACTTTATGATTCCTTATACGGTCAACACAATCTGAATCGTTCAGAGCCACTTTATAACGATTGCATTTTTCATGCTTGACTAGTACCACAGTCTATGCATTGCCTTTTATCGAGAGAAAGACCAACCATCAATCACGAGATTTCTTGTTCTGATGTCTAAAACGTGCCAATTAAACTACTAGCAAGCGCTCGGATTCTTCTGATGTGCAACATCTACATAGGAAAGTTTCTCCCTTAACAGAGGTGTCGTAAGTCGCCTCTTTCTACCCATCCGCCCAAGTAAGATAGTTCAATCACTTTATTTGATAAGCAATAAGCCTTTTGCTACAGCTCCGGAGCTGCCAGCTATAACATATTACACCTACCTATACCTATTAGTTAACGGACGCTTTCACACCGTTGGTTGCTACTATTCATTTCATACTCGACGAGACGATCCTATTGCCGGTGTAGTAAACGAAGACGAAGCACGATCTTATTTCTTTTATACTTCCTTCAGCTTTCGACCTTCCCTAGGTAGATATCCATGAAGCAGCTTTTTCAACTTAAGTGAATAGATCCGTTATTTCCTATTGTAGTGGTTCCCTAGTTATCCATGTCATTTTCTTCGAAAGAATGTGTCCTGAAGCCATCGCAACTTACCAGACAAAGCCAAGACGAACCCCTTTCCACGGCAAAAGCAAGGAGCATCGCGATACGCACAAGAATTTCAATGAAATTAGCTCAGATGTATCCTTTCTTTCAAGTGCGGCTCTATGCAAAGGTTATTAAGCCACCTATGTTATGGTTATGTAAGGGTTTAGTGATCGACTCTTCTAGCAATCGTTTTGATAGAGCAAGGCTTCGGGGGGACAAGATTGATGAAGTTAGGAAGACGGATGCCTTGTGGTGAATGGAACGAGGTCACTATTCAGAAATACGATATCTCCGCGACTCGGAGAGCAGCTGCTCCAACAGAAGGGCGAGCCTTTTTAGCTATGATTATACTCGTGATTTTCGCTATATTATGTGCTTGTGATTCTAACCACGACTATCCTTGCAGAATGGGACTCCTTGCGTGGCGGTGAAGAAAGAACGGGCGGCGGTGAAGAAGGGAGCATACGCAGGGAAGAGGGAGCAGAGATTCTTTCTCGAATTTGATTATATACAATCATTCTTCGCCTGCCCCGCGGCATCGGTTAAGGATCGAGTATGAGTATTCAGTATAGATAGATACCCTGGTAACTGGTGGACAGAAATAGCGACAACTCTTCTTTTGCTTGCGAAGACATCTGGTTGGTTTAGTCCGATAATGGCCAGAGAGCCGCTCGCTGTGATTAACCAATTATTGAAGACTAATCCGTGTCTCCAGCAATAAAAAGATTGAGGATCACTTTTCTTTTTAGGTTTATAGTGTGTCAGTTTCAAACTCTGAGATCTTTGACCACTAACATCCTCCCGCTGACGCGGGAAAAGACTTCGATTATCTCATCCGTTCGGGACGGGACGGAAGCCCCTACTAGATCCACAAAGGCTGGAGCTTAGGACTGAAACCTAGGGATTCTCGTGATTACCATAATGTATGGTATGCTATTAAATCTCGGTGTAGCACCTACGTTCGGCCTTTACTTCTAACCATCTGGTTTCTTTTTCTAGCTGCGCCCCCTTAGTGCGAGGGTTGAAGAAAGGTATAGTATAAAATGCCCCTATCAAGATAAAGTGGTCAACGCATGCTAATTCAGCAGGTTCGAGACCATCATACAAGGGGATCAAGAAAATCAAACCAGAAGCGCCCCGGGCGACTGACAAGTGAAGAAGTCCCGTTTTGGCATGAATCGATTCCCAGCAGGGGCAATCATCCGAACAACTCCAGATTCTATTGATTCGGACCAGCTGATCTGTTTCATACGAAAATGAAAATCTTCATAAATGGGATAGTTCATCAAGCCACTAATATCTCGGGAGTTTGCTCTCCGATGAAACCCCTTCCGCTTGCTAAGCTCAAGAAAGACGCTTCCCAACTCAACCCACTCTACTCTTAAAAAATAGCTCAAACTTTCTCTTTGAAAATAATGTCCGAGAACTTTTCTTAAGTCAACTATTGGATATTCAGCAGCTACATCCTTAGAATGGAGTTCCGGATAACAAACTATGAAGTGCTTCTAAACCTAGGGATGGAAAGAAACAACACCTTCTGATCAATGAAAGATCCTTTGAATATTGAGTGAGACCCTATTTCTTATTAATTAATATAATAAATATAATAAACCCCGTCCGGAATAGAAGAGGGGAGCTATCCTCAAAGAAGAGAGTTGGAGGTTCCTTAGCACAAGCGCTAAGCGATAATAAGACCTTCATTTCCTTTCTAAAGGTGCAGTAAGGAGCGGGTGAGCGCAGAGAAGGGCACCTTCGATTAAGGTGCCCGAGCGAAAGGCCGTCAAGAGCTACCGAAGGAACAAGCCAAGCCTAGCCGCTTTGCGGTCCGGGCGCCATTATAGGCACCTAGGTTCGGGGAATAGTATTTTATTGGAGTTATAAATTATCGGCTAATTTTCTTCTTTCTCTTGAGCCAAAGCCAAAGAGAGTCAGTCCTTCGATGAGCCGGATAGAGGGAGAGAGATCAAGCGCTAGCGTGACAGCTCTCGTTGATACGATTCACTCAATGGCAGAGGGATGTTGCTCGTCAACGTCCGTTGCCGATCCGGTCGTCTATCTCGGAGTCATCAACATCTGCTTTTCTTCGGGACAAGAATGTTATACCCTGCCAGTGAGCTCATCGTACCTGTCGTCCAATCCATTAGCGTTGTCACCAGCCATTCCGAAGAGAGCCTTGGGGCATCCGCTTAAACCCTTGGCTTGGGTACTTCAGCCTTATTTATCAGCTCAAGCAATTTTTACCTTAGACTGAAGCGCATTCACTCATAGGACGACCATCATGTACTTGTACTCAAGTGACGATGAACACTGAACCTAACAGCCGAGGAGACGATCTCCGGTACCCATGAAGAGTAGATTACCAATCCTGTCACCTTATCTTCTATGATTACACTACTCACGAATCTATCTATCCAATTTATTACTGAACTTTTTTTTTACTTGAACTTGAAGCTTTAAGTTCAGAGATCAGAATCTGGAATTTCGATCGATATCAACTGCCCGGTCCTCTGTCCTTGGGCGCCTTGATTCTATAGTCCTGTCCTATTAGTCAGAGGCGGAGAACCCTTGTTTAGTGGGAAAGTCCCAAGCTCTAACTCCAATTACTACAAGAATAGGGGGCTCAAATCCGGGTGGGGAAATTCCTCTATAAAAAGCAAATCCCATTCCGGGCTCATCGACATCTTGAAAGTTGCGGTTCCTTGCAAGTCAACACGAGGAAATAGAGTCTAAAAGAGGGCGGCTTGACTCGCGCTTAGCGCTTGTTTGGCGCCTTGCATTCGATGCCATTATGGGATTCACCCCTTCGACACCTTCCACCAGCATTGGATTCTATTTGTTGTATATGAATGGTTGTATATGAATGGATCCAGAGGGTTCTCTCATTGAAGGAAGCCAACCTGTGGAAACTAATACGCGGCAAGGGAATCCATATTAGTAGTCCCTTAGGCTTCTTCAAACATCCCTCCGAACTAGCGGGTGCCGCTAAGAAGCGATTCTTTCAAAATCTCTCTGCAAGAAGAGAAACTCTCTCTATTAAACTCTCTCTATTAAGATTAAGTAAGCTCCACTTAGCTTTATAGCCACCAAGGCTTCAAATCTAACCCAGATTCCGCTTTACGAAGAGATTCTGTGAAAGTAGCAGTTGCGAAAAACCGACGTTTTAGACCTTGGATGTATGAATCCCTATTCAAACACAAACAAAGATGCTCGACTGTAAAGGAGCCCTGGGTCCTATTCAGGGTTATATTAGTTAATATTGATTTAGGGAAAAAAAAGAATTCCTTTCTATTGGGGGACCGAAGAATGTTGTCCAAGGGTTAACATCAGACGGTCCCCTTGTCGGTCTTGCTGAAGCCTGAATTGGCTCGAGATATCTCATGATCAGTCCAGTCATAAAAGGGAAGACTTTACGCTCCTCAAGACCGAATGCCAAGGGGTTTTGGGTGATGGGGTAACCACTTATTCCGCACCTTTTTTTACGGACACAATGGTCCGTTGCTGCTATAGACTTTAAGGGGAATCTCTTGAACAATGTTTTCACTGCTATTCCACCAGATCTGGACAGATATTAATGGGTTGCAGCACTGCCGAGGGCTTTGGTTTGTCAAAAACGAATAAAGATTTCCAGGAAAGAGCACAAACTTCGGGAACAAGAGTGAAAATGGTTTTTATTGAAGGGTGGGTTGTCACTCTCGCATTAGTCGGTGATTCTCGTTGCATACTTGAAAGGAGATTCTATTATCTGTCAGCGGATTATAGGCTTGAATGCAATGAAGAAGAGAGGGAACGTATCGGGCTTTAGCTACTACTGAATGGCGTAGAAGTGTGGTATATTCTAAATAATTGCGGATCCACCGTGGTCTACGATCAGGTCTTCTATCACTTGATCCGACTTCAATAAAGGGAGGACTATAGGTGCGGAGGGTTCCGACTCTATCTTTACTATACGCATTAATTGGAATCACCTACTTGCCTTCTGGCACAAGAAAGACTCCCATTCACAGAGCACACTACCCTAACTTTATCTTTAATACATTAAGCAAGGCGTCGCGTTATAACAACGTGAAAGGTTTCAGTTGAGGTTGGGTTTCTTCTAATGAATACGAGAATGAAGGACATACGACCATACGAGGCCCTTTCTTTGTTGTGACTCTCTCTATACGCCAACAGGGAAATCGCAGCTTGCTAGATCCTTGGCGAAGGTCACTCATGATATGCTTGAACTATACCACAATCATAGGAATTGACCGGGAGAAATGCTCCTAAGGCCTCGCTGGCAACTCTTTCTTAATATATAGATATTAGATAGTCTACGTACGAAATATTGAACACAAGGCCGGGCCGCCCCTCCTCCTATTCCATTAGCCTTGTCACCACATGTCATAGACCGCTTATTCCCTTGCAGCGAGCAGTTCAGTTCTAAGCCTTATATTTGCTAAAGATTCCAATCGGGCATAGCGCAGCTACTTCTTGCAATCGGACTCCGCTTAGAGAGACTGGAGGAGGCACATTTATGTGAAATGTTAACGTAGAAGCTCCTCTTTCATATTCTGGTATAGACGAAGCTCTTGGAATCTTATCCGCTTCGGAGGTTGTAGGAGGTTAATCAATAGGGGAATCAGCTGTTCCTCTAAAACTTTTCATTTAATGGAAATCTGATATTCATTTGTTAATCAAACAAAGATCTGACTCAATTCAATAGAAACTGAACTTCTACCCTTATTCCTAAACCCAACCCTAGCCTAGTAAAGGGCTTTTTCAGGTATAGAATCCTAAAAAAAGCAGCTAATGAATCCGCATCTGTTGTCCTTGGTTGTCTTTCGTACTTGCCTAAGGCTGTTGTGGTTGTAGCTCAATCAGTTCATTTTGAAGTTCCTGTTCACAAAACAATAAAAATCAAACAAGAAAAACATCTTTTTCCGAAGACTAGTTGTTTATACAAAGACAGGCTGATTCAAGCGCATACGCTACTTCTATAAGACTCCGCAAAGACAGTATTACCTCAATAGATCAACCAATCACAATACTATAGCATCGCTCACTCTCAAACACGAGCTACAACGCGGAACTGCATGCTGAAGTGGGGATCCTTTCAATTCTTTCATTTACGCTATTTATGCTAGTCATACTTTACCTCCTAATCCTAATATTATTGGGTCAAATATGAAATGGCTAGCCGATTCTCTCAATATGCCTTGGCTTATGCTCGGGGACTTATTCGAGCTTTTGTCCCAAAGAGAGATGGAGGTCCTCCGATCTTTAGGTCTAGGCTTTCTTTCCGCTTATCTTTAGTCTAAGGCTTACGAAGGTGGGGGCGCCATTACGGAGCAACCGAGGGAGAGGATAAGTCCAATGCGTATGAAATGAGGGGAGAGAGTTTCGCGATGGAACTGTCTTGAGCCGGCGGGGTGGCACAGCATGGGATGTGCCTTAGTTTAGTCTCTCGGACGGAAAAAGGAATCAAAGGATTCCGTTCCATTTCCTTTGTTAAGGACAAGAGGCCGTAGCCCGATCTCAACAGGTTACCAGACGCGTGACTGAGTTCTCGGTTTTGGCAGTTCCACTTTTGGGCATTGGTTCACGACTGCGCTTTCAAAGGTAGTTCTGAAGGGCACCTGTTCATCCTGATCCTATACCTCCAAAGCCTGTTTCAGATCCGCCGCCGCGTACATACGATCCTAATGCTCGCTGTGATTATCACATGGGAAGCCCAGGGCACTGGACTGACAGATGCTACAACTTGAGGCATAGGATTCAGGATCTTCGTGATCAACCACAATTGCAGGGACTAAGGGAGTTCAAAGTCGAGCTTTAGATAGGAAGCCCAGCTTAAAACAAGAAACAAGCCCAATGTTATTAAAAATCCACTCCCGGCGCATGAAAGCAACACTGGGGCAGGATCGTCCACCAATGAAATCGACCACAAAAGAGTTCGATCCATCCCAGTTAATTACAACCCCCGGGGCCAAGGTCCGTCTGAATCTTGGAGAGGAAGATAATGCCGTATCAGTCTGTATGACATCCTTGTACCTCAAGAAATATCGGTTCGAACCACAGTTCAACTTAACTCCCGATGATGTTCTTCAAGGAATCAAGGAAAAATGGCTCCGGCCAGTGGCACCAGAGGATTTGCCTCTGATTGCTTATCACGATGACGGCACACCCGTTTACCAAGAAATAGTCAATCTCGAGACTCTCGCTCCCTACTTAGGGGCATTATAAAGCCCACCAGATGGGAACAACGTATTATTGCACGAGCTCCCAATGGAAAACCTTTCCAAGACAAGAAGGCACTTGGCAGACTTGTCACGTCAAGTGGGAAGGTTGTTTTTGTGACATATGTCACCCCCGGGAACACATATTTCGTAATCAATTTTGGGATAAGCCAAAAAAGAGAAGAAAGAGGAGAACTAAAAGGAGGAATAAACAAGCCAAAACAGAAGATCAGCCTATGGATCCATCAGAAGACTGGGATTGGGATCTTTGCGAAGGAATCCAATCCTTAACGCTGAAAGAGGACCCCGCAGAGTCTTCTCAGAAAGAAGACCCATCCCGACCCATCACTCCTCCCGGAATGAAAGTCCGTCTGAATACTAAAAAGGGGACAAAAATAGCTGACGTTAATCTGGTTAGCTCGTTACCAGCGGCCCTGTCGCGTTACTTATGCAGATGTGCTTCCCAAGATCGAAAAGGGATTGCTGTTCGCTGCTTATCCACGCGACTTCCCTATCATTGCATATCATCTCGATGGGACTCCGATCTATCAAGATGTCTTCACCAAAGCCGCTCTCACACCGCTCTTCGAAAAAGGAGTCCTTGTACCTGCAACAGAAAGTGCGTTCCCCATCATAGCCTATAAGCTCGACGGGACGCCATACTACCCTACCAAGATGAGAGTGATGATCTCCCCAAAAGCAAAAAGAAGAAGAAGAAGTCCAGCCAACAGATGCTAAAAGAAAGATATGAAGCAGGAGACCGGCCTCTTAGGTGAACACTCAGGGAAGTTTGACTATTACGTCCAATACTCGAAGCCCCCTGAGCCTGATCCTGCATTGATCCCACCGCTTCCTTCCTGGGATGACTATCCCCCTGTACCAACATATACCCCGGGACCCATAACGGGTTCGCTGGAAGAAACTGTGGAAAACACAGGATGCTGCTTCATACCTCCTCAAGAGACTCTACCGATCTTGGAAGCTAATGACTTCGATCAGATATACCAGAATCCGGAGGAGCAAGATCGTGCTGAAAGGGAGATAGTCAAGAAGGAAATTGATGAGTGGATGAATGAAGTTTACCCTAATGTGGCTGACAAGCTACTTTATGGGAACTTTAACCAGGACTTTCACGGGATGGATGCACGCACCTACGTTGAGAAGCACAGGGATCAACAAGGGAAATTTTACCCTTATCAGCTCATTACTTCCCCAGGAGCTAGGGTGCGAATCAGAATCAAGGAAGAAAGAAATGAAGAGGAAGTAGATTACAGCTACCCTAGCTCGACTCCTCCCCGAGGAAGAAGAGCAGGTTCCGAAGAAGCAACATCAACCGACCGGTCCGAGTTGACACATATGATGAGGGAGTTAGAGCAGCTCAAAGGACAAATGAAGATGATGGTGCAACTAATGACAGCTATGGTATCCTCCAGGGGAATAGAGCCCACCAAACTCCTCCCTCAAGTCCAGCAGCACAAAGAAGAAATGGACAAGCAGGTCAAAAAGAAGAGGGAATTCGATCCCCTCCCAATTCTGCCATCTCGTCTACTTCCAGAATTGATTGCATCAAAACTGGTCACTCCCATGCCTCCTAAACCGGTGAATCCTCAGGCTCCGGGATTCAATCCAGATGCAAGATGTGAATATCATATGGGAGGTATAGGTCATTGGACCTATGATTGCTACCATCATAGGCATCGGATCCAAGATCTTCTGGACCATCAGTTGTTGAGTTTCTATTGGCGAGGGAGGAATGCGTATTACGCTTTGAAGAATCCATGCCCTTCATTGCAGGATGAATCAGAGAGTAGTAGTCTATGCAAGAAGAGAAAGACGTCCCAGATACAACCACCCATCTCACTCAAAGATAGGCTCGTTTGGCCTAAGGTGAAAGACGAGGATTGCACAGAGATTAACATGATATGCCCTCCGATCCGGCCTCAACACAGGAATAGCCCTGATCTGCACAACGTTATCTCCCAGATCGTTCAGAATGCACCAAATAGGCCTACGGTGGTTTCCTACCAAGGATCGGCCCCTCGATCCACCTACCTAGTACCAGTTCCATCACAACCACAACCGCAGCCCCTTGTCATCACCATTCCAAGCGCATCATTGACCGCACCAAAGGTTCCGCAAACCCTAACACTCAGACCCATCCCAAAACCGATGGTTATCACCTATCCACCCTCGAAGGGACCCATCACTATCAGCCTCCCTCAATTGGAACCTTACACGGGAAATCATGCTGTGCCTTGGAATTACGGCATCGAGGCTACTACCGAGGGAAAAGATCGAGCCTGAGGTACTTCTGAATGCCTTCAATTCGCTTGAGAAGCCGTCTCTTCTTCGTAAGTTCTCCCCAGACAAGACTCCTTGAAGGAGGCCAGAGTACTCTGCAGAGATTGATCCTGTTGTTCCCAGACCCGCCTGACTAAATTGCCGAAGTCTTCATGAGAGAACCAGGCAGCTTCCATTCTAAAAGGTCTTCGATTGGCAGGGAACTGCTTGAATAAAGGCTGTTCCACCCAACCCTCATCCAGTTTTTTTGAAAGGAGTCAAGTCAGGCTTTCTTCAACATCTGTACTGGATCTAACCCTTGATTTTGCTTGACTTTAGTTTTCAATAAGGCGCCCTACCCTATCGCTTTATGATAGACCACCTTACTCAAACTCAAATAGGGGGCATCTCGGGCATTGAGAGCAAGGAGACTGGAAAGGGCTGAGGTAAGGGATCGTGAGCCATAAGCAGCAAGCACAGTATTCCAGTAAAGGCCTTACTAATATAAAGGAGGAAAGGATTTTGATCAAGCTCACATTACTATGTTAGGGGATAAATGCGATTCAATCCCCGGGAGCTCTTTTTCCCTAAAGCGAACGGTCTACTCAAGCTCAAGAAAGCTATTGTATTGTAGTTACGGTACTCAATCAAGCCAGCCGTTCAATCAAGCCGATCGATAAAAGCACTTCTATTTCTGTGCTCTCCTTCGAATCTTTAATGAGCCAAGCTTCCTCACGCTTCACGTAAGCCCCCTTGTCCTCTCTCCTTACCTTATTCGATTTCGATTAGGGCGCTCCTTAAGGACCCTCAGCTTCGCGTGAGCTAAGCTAGCAGCTTTCCTTTCCTTAATAGTCGATAGTCGAGCTCGCTTCCTTTCCTGACTCATATTAGTACAGTATACCGGTGTCCCCGGCCCGATCTTTCTTTCTGTCTTAAGAGGGAACGGGAGTTAAGAGTCCTTGAAGAGTTAGATTCCCTTAAGTACCGCCTGACCCTAGACGCACTTAAGTAAGTTAAGCTCAGAACTTGCCCATTTCTTCATCTAACCGTAAGCGATTGCATTCCTTCCGCACTGGGGAGAGGAGAGGGCAGAGAAGAAGACGTCCTTCGCGCAACTTTCTTAAAACTCGAAAGAAGGGTAAAGCCAATTATGACACTAACAAAGAAAAGCAAGGCCCGAATCCGGAAGGAAGAAAACTCGAAGACAGAAAACGAGAGGGAAGGCCCCTTTATAAGCAGGTCGGGTTTAGGACTCCTTTAGGCCTTTGCTTTGAAAGCAAGTCTTCAATCCGATAAGAAGTAGGAAAAAAGGGAGCAAGCCTCGGGTATTTGACTGATGCATAGCAATAGATAGTAGGATAACTACCAATATGAAGATCAACCATATAGCGGATCTCATAATTATATAAGGTCGTCCCTCTTACCAGTCTGCCTTCTTTCTTCGGTTTGAGAGCAGGAGAGAGAACAGATGGTTTGTTAATCTAAGAAGCTAAAAGCCTTTCTTCTTAGAAAAAGAAGCGGTAAGCCACGAAGATGCAGGAGCAAAAGGAGGCGAAGGGACCATTATCCTTTCCTAGTCAGTAAGTCAAGCTCTTCCATTAAGACCCCGCTTGAGGAAGCAACCAAGCTTTCTCCTCTAGTCTCTTGCCTCGTCAGCAAGCTCTTCCATTCTCTTCTCCTTGCCTAGTCCGAAAGCCGTAGCCATCTCAGACTTTTCTTTAAAAAGTACTATATCATATGTGTCCACCTTTAGAGTAAAACTGATGTCGTTCTCTAGTTACTATGCTAGAGGGAAACTCAGGTACATCATTTAGACTGGGTAGGCACATTAGGAAATCCCAAAAAGGATAGAGACTGCCCGTAAAAGGACAAAAAAGCTCTATTCAAATGCCGTTTCTCCTGCTGTATGTATTCGGATTCGTGTTACCGAGAACCTCTCATAGCAGGTGTTATAGTCTACAATGATAACTGAGGGGTCCAGGGTAGTGACAACTGATAAAATAGAAATATTTCAGGGAAATCCAAAGGTGAGAATTCTTAACAGCTTAAAAGCAATCGCACATGGATATGGATCACATTTCTTGGCACAATTTCTTAAAGGAGGTAGAAAACCTACAAATGTTTTCTCTATGTAAGGACTTCGACAATCTTTCTTTGGTGGATGGTCGTTCTTCGTCAGAATCTTCTTCTACGAGTTCGTCATCATCTTCTTCAACGAGTCTAGTTTCGTCTTCATCTTATTCAACGAGTTTTATGCTACCTTCGTCTGAATCTTATTATACGATTCTAGGTATAGTGCAACCTTCGTCTTCATCTTCTTCTACGAGTCTAGTGCAACCTTCGTCAGAATCATCTTCTACGAGTTCGTCTTCATCATCTTCTACGAGTCTAGTGCAACCTTCGTCTTATGGTTATCCTGGCAACTTTCATCGTTTTTTACACAGTAGTCAACATTGGAGCCTGTCGATTAGTGAGCAACTACGAGCTCCTTTTATAGAGCTCCCTCGCAATTTTCTGGATTCATCATCATTCAAGTCGTATGATATTTCTATTTTGTTAGGGTTTCGCTTTCATCCGGGTCAGAGTGAGTTCTTACTTCAACAATTGATGTTACCAGAATCCTTTGAGAGGTTGTCTTTTTTAAATAATTCTCTTGGTTTATCTTATAATCGCAGACCTCTTTCACTCAATTCGTTGAGTCCTTTTAGCTATTCCGGGGCCGGTTTGCGTGATTTGTTCACCGATGGGTATACGAAAATCTTGGTTGAGGTAATCACTCAATATAACGGTAGGTGGGGGCGTTTCTTGGTTCTTGTCTGCTTGGGCATAGGTTGTACTGTCTGGTACGGGTTTGCGCCAGGCACTGACCTTGAGCCAGCCGTGGGCGGCGTGTTCTCTCCTTTGGAGTCGTATAATCCATTTTTTGAAATGGAGTATTATGCGCCTGGCTTTCATAGGGTTGGTTTTGTTGAAAGAAACGACGTTTCTGCAATGGTGGTGTCAGCCTTGGAGAATGAGCTTCCTTTTGCGGAGATCACAATCCCTGCTAGCGGCCATGTGCTTAAGGCAGTCGGTTTAGGTTTGATGGTCGCAATCTTTCTAACGATTGGTCTAGTTCCTAACGTTTCTGGTTCAATTAATGTATAGTTATAGGATGATGATGATTGGAGTTAGCACACATTATAAGAGTTGTTTCGTTTATACTCATAGTTCGTCTTTTCAGTTTCTTCCTTCCCCTACCATGATTTTGACTAGATCTTTTTGTACTGTCGAATGTTCACTTGTGCAGCTGTCTGCTGATATTGACTTTCTCTATAAAGATTTGACGGATAAATATCAATTTCGTATGTCTCGCGACAGATTAGGTGTTATTCAACAAAAAATCGTTTCAGGTTTATACGTTCTATCTCCGCTACAAGTGAAGTTCATAAAGAAGGTGGATCTCACTCTGTTTTTACATGATACGATACATGATTGTCCCGATATCATGCTTGGGGCTTGCTTTGATCCAGATATTCTTTGTGTGGTGATGCCAGATAAAGAGGATGTATTGGTGTTAATGGGGTTATCCCTAATGTTATTTCGTCTTTCTCATGGTAGCTTGCCAAAAGATGGTTACCGATTAGAAAATAAGTTGGATTCCTTTTATGACTGTATTCAACAAATGGGAAAGGTGGATAGACTGTACAGGCTTGACTTAATGGCTTCATTAAGGATTATTCCAATCAGTCTGATTTTAGATAAGGTGAAGCCTTTTGTTGGAGAAGGTTCCGTTTATAAACTCATTTCATCTTTTCTTTATCTCCCAATCATTGATGATGATGGAAAGAATAGGTCTGATATAAGCTTTGGTGGTATGCCACCTGTGGGTGAAATCACTAGGGTCTTATTCAATATCGTCTTAATGGACATCTTTGATCGTGAGTTTCCCAAAAGGTATCCTGGGATAGCATTTTCTAGATTCATCAATGAAGTAGTGATTTCGACTAGAGGAAATGATGAAGTCATCTTCGACGAGAAAGCTGGATATGCGCTATTGGAAGAACTCAGTCTGGCTGGAAAGATCATGTCTATTGGACCAGGTGATGATCCCCTTCCGTGTTATTATAAAAAGATGATTTATTTGGACTCTGATAGTGAGGTACACGTGTGTCCAATCCTATAGAATCTTATTAGTCGCAGGGCTAGTAGGAGGTTGACTATATCCACAACTAATTGTGTCATATCAAAAGAGGTTGCTAGCAAGACTTGCGAGTATGAGTCCGTGGAAGAGTTCAAGGGTAAGATATCTCAAATGGGAAGTTGTTGGAGGCGAATGCCGATTATACAGACGGCGAATATGGGAAGGAGATGGATCAGGGCGAGCTGATGAGGGGTATGAGATCGATTCCCTTTAAAGGAGGAGCGTAGAGTCAACTAAAACAGGTGAACTCAACTTTCCTTGAGCAGATCCCTAAGGTTGATAACCCGGAGGTCTTTGATGCGCTTCTTCATCTGTTCTGGATAGTTATCCATTTGGATACATTGTCCATGTCTTTCAAGTAGGTTTCTCCTCGTCTGTATTAGGTCTCTCCTCGTCTGTATTAGGTATCTTCTCGTCTGTCTGAGTTTTCTCGTCTAATGTAGGGTTAGTAACTGGTTCTTCTTCTTCTTTATCTAATAGCGTTCTGTCTTCAGTCAGACGAGTCTGTATCTCTGTAGTGGATTGAGTGTGCATCATTTTCTCTGTATTCTTCTGAGCATCAAACTGTTCTTTCATCTCTTTGTCTCTCTCTGCTTTCTCTCTTTCCTTCTGAGATAATTTCTCATTGAGAATTTGCGTTTCAGTCTGTAGTTGTATTAAAGCATTCCTTAGTGATTTGATGATTTGTTTTCCAATGTGATCTAGGCAAGACAAGTCATTGATATCAATTGGATCAGTATCCACCCAGACATCTCTGTGATATACTGGTATCCTCTTGGTCCCCAGCTTAATCCCAAGCCTGACCAATGTGTCTTTCTTGATGATGTTCAGAGTGTGCCAATCAATCCGGAAGTTGGCTTCCACCGGTACCAGTTCTGTACGAGATGGGTCCGCGTACTGTGACTCAAACCATTCTGGATAGACCTGGTTTTTCGCTGGTCCCTTGTACTTGAGTACATTGGTGCCATCTATTGCGATGTAGAAATAGGATTTCGGTGCAAGAAAGTATCCTTTCATGACTCTGTCCTCTAGCTTAAACTGACCTAAGACAGAAGAAGTAATCACTTCTGGAGGTAGTGGCTGACCAAGCACAACTGAGTCAGTGTCCGTGTAGTAGCAGTCCTCTCTTGAGATATAAGGGTACATATAGATCCTCGCTGAGGCAGTGATCGCAGCAGCTAGTTGGACAGCTGAGTTCTTCGGTGGGTTCCAATAATCTGAGCCCTTCTCGGTATTGCTATGGTAGGCTACGATGTAGTTGTTCTCGCTAAGCATATCACCGAATATCAACTCACTATGCCTGATCAAATGTTTGTATCGATCTTCATCGCAGACCTCGGTTGTAGTGCTTTTAGGGTTAATGCCAAATCGACCGTATAGCGAATTCATAAGGATCTTGTATACATATGCCATGGCCTCATTACCTTCTTTCCTTGCCTCTAACCTGCTCTCAAAGAGTGAGCTAACAAAGTCCCTGAATGGGCTTTCCATCCTCTCAAAGAGGTAGCCTGAGATTGGGATCACAGTGTAGCCTAGGCCTCTTGCATACTTTAACTCCTCGCTATAGTACACTCCAACAAATTCCCCGGTTGGAAAGATGAGAGTGTGATTCTTGTCTCGATAGGGTAGAAAGGGCTTCTTGATAGTCTTCGGACAGACCACATATGCCTCAATAAAGCCAAACATGCTATCTAAGTCCTTGCCTTCCAGATTTCCATGCCAGACAGGCACACCACCAGGCATTGGAAATTCCTTCATGACAAAGGGATAGAGGGAGTTCACATCGTAGTAGTATAGGTCCTCGCCATATGGCTTGTATGTATCTGTATGACCACCGTAGTAGGCACGCCTTATAAAGCTGTCTTCATTCTTGTTTGGGATGTGGATTGGCCAATTAGAATCATCGTAGTATTTCATACGAAAGATGCTTAGAGCCAGTGAGGAAATGGTTATCTTGCTTTCTATGTCCACCTTGTACAGCTTCCAATATATCTCTTGAGCTTTTAGCATTACACCTCCAAGGAGAAGGATGTCCTGCTTCATATAGTCTAACAAGCTTTTTTTCATACTAACCAGATTTGACTGTGTAACCTCTTCATATGGGATAGTGCCTTTCTGGCCTAGACCCGGGCATAGATTCTTAGCTAGGGCATTCAGTTTGCCAGGGAGTAGATTCAAGGAGTCTCTGAAGCGGAATAACATCTTCTGACCAGAATAGACAGCTAACTCGTAAAGCCTATTGTTCCTCATCAGTGGTTTGAGCTTGTAGCTCTTATGATGACATGCTAGGTGCTTAAGCAAGAGAATTCCATCGAATCTAGAAAAGTTGTGGAAGTAAATAGTTAAAGTGGATTGTTCTTGTCTCACAATCGTTGATATCCTCAATACCAAGTCATAAAGTACCTTAGTACTCCTTTCTTCAAAGGAATCCAAGATGATAGAATAGTCTTCACTGAAGTAGGTATCAATCATAATATCATCGATCTGTTCACCGGGACGAACCATCAAGAGACCAGCAGCATAAGTCTTATGAACGTTATCGATCAGTATAGTCTCGGTATCGGCAACAATGAATGGTTTCAGCTCAGTGCGACATGGTTTGAGTGCTGTGATATGGGTTGGATAGCTACGCTTACGATTTCGGATCTCTCTTGCTATTATTGGCTCGATCTCACTCAATCCGGCGGGAATGATTGAAGAAAGTGAGCGATCTCTCTCCTCAGAAGATAAGGCAGGCATATCCATCTTTTTGCTGCCGTCCATATAGACTCGGATCATGAGTCGAACTATATAATCTCCATCGTAGATTTCAGCATATCTCATAATCTCTTTATATATATGAGCATAGACCTCATTCTTTGGAATTAACTGACCATCTTGATAAGTCAAGGGGATAGCATGACCTAGCGTAAATGAGATCTCATCTCCGGAAGATCGCTTCATGGTAAAGGAAATTGTGAACTTACCGTAACCAGATAAGGATGGGTAAGAAAACTGGATTAAGAGATCCATGGTCGCAAGACAGAGTAGGTCAATCTCGTTAACAAGAGGGTAAGGCTCACAGAAGTGATGTGAAGCAATGATTAACCCAGGATGCGGATCTTGGTGTGTTGTTCGTTCAATCTTTTGATACAAGCGATTCAATAACGGTCCAGTAGTTGCGCTGTCTGTGGTGTATGCCTTCATCTGATGAATCATACTTAATAGTGTACGCTGTAAGATGGAACTCCCTCCCTGCATTTTAGCTTTAACTTGAATTTCTCCCACTTTTTCTCATGAGCTAGCCAACCTTCCTTAGGGGATTTAAAATCACCGCATACAATACGAGTATAGTTCTCGTAATAGGATAGTATTCCTGACATCCTTTCTTCCCAAATTTCCATCTTCTTCTTGCTTATGTTCTTAGGTACATTAGCCTTTAAGTATTTATAAAGAATATCTTTTGAGATGACCTCACTTTTAAACTTACCCTCAGTCGGTCCAGATTTTTCCATTACAACAATCGGTTTAATAACATTCATATAGATGAAATCGTTGATGATTGTAAGTGGAGAGTCCATATTCAGAAAGACGCTGCTATAAAACTTTGGTATACATTCGCTATACAAAGTTGTAGTTATAAAGTTGTCGTGTACTGTGTATATAGGAGATTTCATAAGAAGCATCGTTTCTACGACACTCATTGCAATAGAGGCATCCCTCTGATGGATGAAGTTGACGAAGGTAGAGATTTCCGTCTTCCTACGATCTCTCGTTGAAGAAGAAACTCTGAGAGTGACCCGACGCCTCTTCTTAGGATGTCTATCATAAACCCATATATTTATGGGCTCCATTATCATATAATCCTGTACCGTGGCAAAGTAAGGCACTTTGTAGATAACAGGTATATCCCTAGCAGACGAGAACCAGCCAATATTGCGGATCAACCGGATCAGGCATTCCATGCCATGAAATTTCGTCCTCCAGAACTTAAAGCAGACAGAGGCGACTTCGAAGCATTCCTTATAAGTGATGTAGTGAGAGAGATCGTCATTTAGATCGCTTGCCGTGCTCATAACTGTTTTGCCATAGATCATTGGCATAAAGACACTTTTGACTAGCTTTCGAGTGAGGTTCTTGCTAACGATCGTTGATAGATCATTCCCCAGTTCTGCTTTCATGAACTCCTTGAGCTCTTCGAGGATGAATGAATAAACATCTTGGATTTTACCATCCGAAGATTGGATGAGATTCGTTCTCTTAGCCAGGGTTTCATCCAACAAAAAGTAACTCATTATCTGATATGCACTCGCTGAGGCGTCTTGGGTAATAGGGTAGCACCTCCTAACCTTCAATTTGTTAGTTAAGATTCCAATTGTATTGGCGAGGAACTGAAAAGGGCGTTTTGCCTCCCGAACGTAGTCGAAAACCGCCTGACCGTTCACCGATTTGATGTTTTCAAACCACCACATTACTGCATCACTATAAGAGGAGAAAGTATTGTAATGGAAGCAAGCTGCAGCGATAGCTATTAAATCATAAATATTATACTCATCATTATTGTCCATAGATGTGTCATTATTCTCATTATTGTCCATAGATTTGCTATCCGCAAAGATGATCAGGCTTCTTGCTAGATCACGCTCGTGGAAATGCAAGATTCCACTGCGGTAGATTCGACCTCGGAAGTCGAGATAGGTCGGCAAATAAAAATTATAACCCTCGTAGGCGGTTGCCAGCTTGAGAATCAATTGCTCATAACAAGCACGCTGTATGTTCTTTGATACAGTCTGTAACAACTCGGTAAAGCTACATAATTTGTTAATAACCTCATCCTTCATATGATACTCTCTAAGTAAGATGGAAACATCATTTATATTCATAGAGGCAAGAAATTTTGGCATGAGTAAACCAATTTCAACAAATTGATCCTCATTATCTTTAATATATTTCAACCAATCACTGTTGATTTGAAAGGCCTGACGCTGCAGCTTGTTCATTACATCACATAGTTTCTCGTAATCTCTGCCAATATGAATATAAAAATGATGAATATTACCAGTTGTTAACAGGCGGTAACGATCATATAATTCAACTGTTGGCCTACTTAAGTAACCCCCTGATAGATCGGACAGGGTCAAAGGTTTTTGACCCGGCGGGCAGGCACTCCTCCAATCTAGAGGTGGGCATACCATAGGCATGTTGAGCTTGATCGGTAGTAATGAGATATCAAAGTTGCAGACAGCGTAGAGATTTCTTGGAAGAAAATAAGATCCTTTCTTAATCTTAACTCGCCCGCTCAAATCACCACTCATTAAATAGATCAATTCCCTTTCCGCCATGAATTGAACTAACCCGGAACCAAAGGGATACATCATCACCAATTTCGATCTTTTCCTCACCTCATTCATTTGATAAACATCATCTATGGCCGTAGAAAACGGTTTTTGACACCTGCGGCATTTCAATAATGATGCTTGCATACGGACACTAGACTCTAGTTGTTCAACCAAAGAAGCAACACGAATTAGTGAGTCATTCTTAACAGAGTGAAAAACCATACTTAGTACATGAACTATTAAAGCCTCTATCGTATATTGACCGAACTCTGAAAGCAATTCAATATCCTCCTTTTCGAGTGCCCTACCCTTGAGAAAATCCTTAGCACTTATCTTATCATTACTGATTAATCTTTTGATTATGTTGGGAATTGTCGGAAAGATAGATTCCTCATCGAACGACATAGTCATGTCTTCTATCTCAATTTGGAGTTTACGTAATTCTTCTTTGCTTAATGGTAATCTGGCTTTTTGTTGATGCAACTTATAGAAGACATCATTCTTATACTGAACTGATTTAGTCTGTGATCCACTCATGTTAGTCTTCTTATCACATAAATCAGTGTAAAACTCATTCCAAAACCGAATGAGTTCTTTTTGTTTCTTTTCGGTGGTTCTAGGACCATTTTCTAATGATTTAGCTACCCAGTTAGGCATAGTGCATTCCTTTTAACTTGTTTGATGAGTAAAACCTGGATTTCCCTGAAATATTTCTATTTTATCAGTTGTCACTACCCTGGACCCCTCAGTTATCATTGTAGACTATAACACCTGCTATGAGAGGTTCTCGGTAACACGAATCCGAATACATACAGCAGGAGAAACGGCATTTGAATAGAGCTTTTTTGTCCTTTTACGGGCAGTCTCTATCCTTTTTGGGATTTCCTAATGTGCCTACCCAGTCTAAATGATGTACCTGAGTTTCCCTCTAGCATAGTAACTAGAGAACGACATCAGTTTTACTCTAAAGGTGGACACATATGATATAGTACTTTTTAAAGAAAAGTCTGAGATGGCTACGGCTTTCGGACTAGGCAAGGAGAAGAGAATGGAAGAGCTTGCTGACGAGGCAAGAGACTAGAGGAGAAAGCTTGGTTGCTTCCTCAAGCGGGGTCTTAATGGAAGAGCTTGACTTACTGACTAGGAAAGGATAATGGTCCCTTCGCCTCCTTTTGCTCCTGCATCTTCGTGGCTTACCGCTTCTTTTTCTAAGAAGAAAGGCTTTTAGCTTCTTAGATTAACAAACCATCTGTTCTCTCTCCTGCTCTCAAACCGAAGAAAGAAGGCAGACTGGTAAGAGGGACGACCTTATATAATTATGAGATCCGCTATATGGTTGATCTTCATATTGGTAGTTATCCTACTATCTATTGCTATGCATCAGTCAAATACCCGAGGCTTGCTCCCTTTTTTCCTACTTCTTATCGGATTGAAGACTTGCTTTCAAAGCAAAGGCCTAAAGGAGTCCTAAACCCGACCTGCTTATAAAGGGGCCTTCCCTCTCGTTTTCTGTCTTCGAGTTTTCTTCCTTCCGGATTCGGGCCTTGCTTTTCTTTGTTAGTGTCATAATTGGCTTTACCCTTCTTTCGAGTTTTAAGAAAGTTGCGCGAAGGACGTCTTCTTCTCTGCCCTCTCCTCTCCCCAGTGCGGAAGGAATGCAATCGCTTACGGTTAGATGAAGAAATGGGCAAGTTCTGAGCTTAACTTACTTAAGTGCGTCTAGGGTCAGGCGGTACTTAAGGGAATCTAACTCTTCAAGGACTCTTAACTCCCGTTCCCTCTTAAGACAGAAAGAAAGATCGGGCCGGGGACACCGGTATACTGTACTAATATGAGTCAGGAAAGGAAGCGAGCTCGACTATCGACTATTAAGGAAAGGAAAGCTGCTAGCTTAGCTCACGCGAAGCTGAGGGTCCTTAAGGAGCGCCCTAATCGAAATCGAATAAGGTAAGGAGAGAGGACAAGGGGGCTTACGTGAAGCGTGAGGAAGCTTGGCTCATTAAAGATTCGAAGGAGAGCACAGAAATAGAAGTGCTTTTATCGATCGGCTTGATTGAACGGCTGGCTTGATTGAGTACCGTAACTACAATACAATAGCTTTCTTGAGCTTGAGTAGACCGTTCGCTTTAGGGAAAAAGAGCTCCCGGGGATTGAATCGCATTTATCCCCTAACATAGTAATGTGAGCTTGATCAAAATCCTTTCCTCCTTTATATTAGTAAGGCCTTTACTGGAATACTGTGCTTGCTGCTTATGGCTCACGATCCCTTACCTCAGCCCTTTCCAGTCTCCTTGCTCTCAATGCCCGAGATGCCCCCTATTTGAGTTTGAGTAAGGTGGTCTATCATAAAGCGATAGGGTAGGGCGCCTTATTGAAAACTAAAGTCAAGCAAAATCAAGGGTTAGATCCAGTACAGATGTTGAAGAAAGCCTGACTTGACTCCTTTCAAAAAAACTGGATGAGGGTTGGGTGGAACAGCCTTTATTCAAGCAGTTCCCTGCCAATCGAAGACCTTTTAGAATGGAAGCTGCCTGGTTCTCTCATGAAGACTTCGGCAATTTAGTCAGGCGGGTCTGGGAACAACAGGATCAATCTCTGCAGAGTACTCTGGCCTCCTTCAAGGAGTCTTGTCTGGGGAGAACTTACGAAGAAGAGACGGCTTCTCAAGCGAATTGAAGGCATTCAGAAGTACCTCAGGCTCGATCTTTTCCCTCGGTAGTAGCCTCGATGCCGTAATTCCAAGGCACAGCATGATTTCCCGTGTAAGGTTCCAATTGAGGGAGGCTGATAGTGATGGGTCCCTTCGAGGGTGGATAGGTGATAACCATCGGTTTTGGGATGGGTCTGAGTGTTAGGGTTTGCGGAACCTTTGGTGCGGTCAATGATGCGCTTGGAATGGTGATGACAAGGGGCTGCGGTTGTGGTTGTGATGGAACTGGTACTAGGTAGGTGGATCGAGGGGCCGATCCTTGGTAGGAAACCACCGTAGGCCTATTTGGTGCATTCTGAACGATCTGGGAGATAACGTTGTGCAGATCAGGGCTATTCCTGTGTTGAGGCCGGATCGGAGGGCATATCATGTTAATCTCTGTGCAATCCTCGTCTTTCACCTTAGGCCAAACGAGCCTATCTTTGAGTGAGATGGGTGGTTGTATCTGGGACGTCTTTCTCTTCTTGCATAGACTACTACTCTCTGATTCATCCTGCAATGAAGGGCATGGATTCTTCAAAGCGTAATACGCATTCCTCCCTCGCCAATAGAAACTCAACAACTGATGGTCCAGAAGATCTTGGATCCGATGCCTATGATGGTAGCAATCATAGGTCCAATGACCTATACCTCCCATATGATATTCACATCTTGCATCTGGATTGAATCCCGGAGCCTGAGGATTCACCGGTTTAGGAGGCATGGGAGTGACCAGTTTTGATGCAATCAATTCTGGAAGTAGACGAGATGGCAGAATTGGGAGGGGATCGAATTCCCTCTTCTTTTTGACCTGCTTGTCCATTTCTTCTTTGTGCTGCTGGACTTGAGGGAGGAGTTTGGTGGGCTCTATTCCCCTGGAGGATACCATAGCTGTCATTAGTTGCACCATCATCTTCATTTGTCCTTTGAGCTGCTCTAACTCCCTCATCATATGTGTCAACTCGGACCGGTCGGTTGATGTTGCTTCTTCGGAACCTGCTCTTCTTCCTCGGGGAGGAGTCGAGCTAGGGTAGCTGTAATCTACTTCCTCTTCATTTCTTTCTTCCTTGATTCTGATTCGCACCCTAGCTCCTGGGGAAGTAATGAGCTGATAAGGGTAAAATTTCCCTTGTTGATCCCTGTGCTTCTCAACGTAGGTGCGTGCATCCATCCCGTGAAAGTCCTGGTTAAAGTTCCCATAAAGTAGCTTGTCAGCCACATTAGGGTAAACTTCATTCATCCACTCATCAATTTCCTTCTTGACTATCTCCCTTTCAGCACGATCTTGCTCCTCCGGATTCTGGTATATCTGATCGAAGTCATTAGCTTCCAAGATCGGTAGAGTCTCTTGAGGAGGTATGAAGCAGCATCCTGTGTTTTCCACAGTTTCTTCCAGCGAACCCGTTATGGGTCCCGGGGTATATGTTGGTACAGGGGGATAGTCATCCCAGGAAGGAAGCGGTGGGATCAATGCAGGATCAGGCTCAGGGGGCTTCGAGTATTGGACGTAATAGTCAAACTTCCCTGAGTGTTCACCTAAGAGGCCGGTCTCCTGCTTCATATCTTTCTTTTAGCATCTGTTGGCTGGACTTCTTCTTCTTCTTTTTGCTTTTGGGGAGATCATCACTCTCATCTTGGTAGGGTAGTATGGCGTCCCGTCGAGCTTATAGGCTATGATGGGGAACGCACTTTCTGTTGCAGGTACAAGGACTCCTTTTTCGAAGAGCGGTGTGAGAGCGGCTTTGGTGAAGACATCTTGATAGATCGGAGTCCCATCGAGATGATATGCAATGATAGGGAAGTCGCGTGGATAAGCAGCGAACAGCAATCCCTTTTCGATCTTGGGAAGCACATCTGCATAAGTAACGCGACAGGGCCGCTGGTAACGAGCTAACCAGATTAACGTCAGCTATTTTTGTCCCCTTTTTAGTATTCAGACGGACTTTCATTCCGGGAGGAGTGATGGGTCGGGATGGGTCTTCTTTCTGAGAAGACTCTGCGGGGTCCTCTTTCAGCGTTAAGGATTGGATTCCTTCGCAAAGATCCCAATCCCAGTCTTCTGATGGATCCATAGGCTGATCTTCTGTTTTGGCTTGTTTATTCCTCCTTTTAGTTCTCCTCTTTCTTCTCTTTTTTGGCTTATCCCAAAATTGATTACGAAATATGTGTTCCCGGGGGTGACATATGTCACAAAAACAACCTTCCCACTTGACGTGACAAGTCTGCCAAGTGCCTTCTTGTCTTGGAAAGGTTTTCCATTGGGAGCTCGTGCAATAATACGTTGTTCCCATCTGGTGGGCTTTATAATGCCCCTAAGTAGGGAGCGAGAGTCTCGAGATTGACTATTTCTTGGTAAACGGGTGTGCCGTCATCGTGATAAGCAATCAGAGGCAAATCCTCTGGTGCCACTGGCCGGAGCCATTTTTCCTTGATTCCTTGAAGAACATCATCGGGAGTTAAGTTGAACTGTGGTTCGAACCGATATTTCTTGAGGTACAAGGATGTCATACAGACTGATACGGCATTATCTTCCTCTCCAAGATTCAGACGGACCTTGGCCCCGGGGGTTGTAATTAACTGGGATGGATCGAACTCTTTTGTGGTCGATTTCATTGGTGGACGATCCTGCCCCAGTGTTGCTTTCATGCGCCGGGAGTGGATTTTTAATAACATTGGGCTTGTTTCTTGTTTTAAGCTGGGCTTCCTATCTAAAGCTCGACTTTGAACTCCCTTAGTCCCTGCAATTGTGGTTGATCACGAAGATCCTGAATCCTATGCCTCAAGTTGTAGCATCTGTCAGTCCAGTGCCCTGGGCTTCCCATGTGATAATCACAGCGAGCATTAGGATCGTATGTACGCGGCGGCGGATCTGAAACAGGCTTTGGAGGTATAGGATCAGGATGAACAGGTGCCCTTCAGAACTACCTTTGAAAGCGCAGTCGTGAACCAATGCCCAAAAGTGGAACTGCCAAAACCGAGAACTCAGTCACGCGTCTGGTAACCTGTTGAGATCGGGCTACGGCCTCTTGTCCTTAACAAAGGAAATGGAACGGAATCCTTTGATTCCTTTTTCCGTCCGAGAGACTAAACTAAGGCACATCCCATGCTGTGCCACCCCGCCGGCTCAAGACAGTTCCATCGCGAAACTCTCTCCCCTCATTTCATACGCATTGGACTTATCCTCTCCCTCGGTTGCTCCGTAATGGCGCCCCCACCTTCGTAAGCCTTAGACTAAAGATAAGCGGAAAGAAAGCCTAGACCTAAAGATCGGAGGACCTCCATCTCTCTTTGGGACAAAAGCTCGAATAAGTCCCCGAGCATAAGCCAAGGCATATTGAGAGAATCGGCTAGCCATTTCATATTTGACCCAATAATATTAGGATTAGGAGGTAAAGTATGACTAGCATAAATAGCGTAAATGAAAGAATTGAAAGGATCCCCACTTCAGCATGCAGTTCCGCGTTGTAGCTCGTGTTTGAGAGTGAGCGATGCTATAGTATTGTGATTGGTTGATCTATTGAGGTAATACTGTCTTTGCGGAGTCTTATAGAAGTAGCGTATGCGCTTGAATCAGCCTGTCTTTGTATAAACAACTAGTCTTCGGAAAAAGATGTTTTTCTTGTTTGATTTTTATTGTTTTGTGAACAGGAACTTCAAAATGAACTGATTGAGCTACAACCACAACAGCCTTAGGCAAGTACGAAAGACAACCAAGGACAACAGATGCGGATTCATTAGCTGCTTTTTTTAGGATTCTATACCTGAAAAAGCCCTTTACTAGGCTAGGGTTGGGTTTAGGAATAAGGGTAGAAGTTCAGTTTCTATTGAATTGAGTCAGATCTTTGTTTGATTAACAAATGAATATCAGATTTCCATTAAATGAAAAGTTTTAGAGGAACAGCTGATTCCCCTATTGATTAACCTCCTACAACCTCCGAAGCGGATAAGATTCCAAGAGCTTCGTCTATACCAGAATATGAAAGAGGAGCTTCTACGTTAACATTTCACATAAATGTGCCTCCTCCAGTCTCTCTAAGCGGAGTCCGATTGCAAGAAGTAGCTGCGCTATGCCCGATTGGAATCTTTAGCAAATATAAGGCTTAGAACTGAACTGCTCGCTGCAAGGGAATAAGCGGTCTATGACATGTGGTGACAAGGCTAATGGAATAGGAGGAGGGGCGGCCCGGCCTTGTGTTCAATATTTCGTACGTAGACTATCTAATATCTATATATTAAGAAAGAGTTGCCAGCGAGGCCTTAGGAGCATTTCTCCCGGTCAATTCCTATGATTGTGGTATAGTTCAAGCATATCATGAGTGACCTTCGCCAAGGATCTAGCAAGCTGCGATTTCCCTGTTGGCGTATAGAGAGAGTCACAACAAAGAAAGGGCCTCGTATGGTCGTATGTCCTTCATTCTCGTATTCATTAGAAGAAACCCAACCTCAACTGAAACCTTTCACGTTGTTATAACGCGACGCCTTGCTTAATGTATTAAAGATAAAGTTAGGGTAGTGTGCTCTGTGAATGGGAGTCTTTCTTGTGCCAGAAGGCAAGTAGGTGATTCCAATTAATGCGTATAGTAAAGATAGAGTCGGAACCCTCCGCACCTATAGTCCTCCCTTTATTGAAGTCGGATCAAGTGATAGAAGACCTGATCGTAGACCACGGTGGATCCGCAATTATTTAGAATATACCACACTTCTACGCCATTCAGTAGTAGCTAAAGCCCGATACGTTCCCTCTCTTCTTCATTGCATTCAAGCCTATAATCCGCTGACAGATAATAGAATCTCCTTTCAAGTATGCAACGAGAATCACCGACTAATGCGAGAGTGACAACCCACCCTTCAATAAAAACCATTTTCACTCTTGTTCCCGAAGTTTGTGCTCTTTCCTGGAAATCTTTATTCGTTTTTGACAAACCAAAGCCCTCGGCAGTGCTGCAACCCATTAATATCTGTCCAGATCTGGTGGAATAGCAGTGAAAACATTGTTCAAGAGATTCCCCTTAAAGTCTATAGCAGCAACGGACCATTGTGTCCGTAAAAAAAGGTGCGGAATAAGTGGTTACCCCATCACCCAAAACCCCTTGGCATTCGGTCTTGAGGAGCGTAAAGTCTTCCCTTTTATGACTGGACTGATCATGAGATATCTCGAGCCAATTCAGGCTTCAGCAAGACCGACAAGGGGACCGTCTGATGTTAACCCTTGGACAACATTCTTCGGTCCCCCAATAGAAAGGAATTCTTTTTTTTCCCTAAATCAATATTAACTAATATAACCCTGAATAGGACCCAGGGCTCCTTTACAGTCGAGCATCTTTGTTTGTGTTTGAATAGGGATTCATACATCCAAGGTCTAAAACGTCGGTTTTTCGCAACTGCTACTTTCACAGAATCTCTTCGTAAAGCGGAATCTGGGTTAGATTTGAAGCCTTGGTGGCTATAAAGCTAAGTGGAGCTTACTTAATCTTAATAGAGAGAGTTTAATAGAGAGAGTTTCTCTTCTTGCAGAGAGATTTTGAAAGAATCGCTTCTTAGCGGCACCCGCTAGTTCGGAGGGATGTTTGAAGAAGCCTAAGGGACTACTAATATGGATTCCCTTGCCGCGTATTAGTTTCCACAGGTTGGCTTCCTTCAATGAGAGAACCCTCTGGATCCATTCATATACAACCATTCATATACAACAAATAGAATCCAATGCTGGTGGAAGGTGTCGAAGGGGTGAATCCCATAATGGCATCGAATGCAAGGCGCCAAACAAGCGCTAAGCGCGAGTCAAGCCGCCCTCTTTTAGACTCTATTTCCTCGTGTTGACTTGCAAGGAACCGCAACTTTCAAGATGTCGATGAGCCCGGAATGGGATTTGCTTTTTATAGAGGAATTTCCCCACCCGGATTTGAGCCCCCTATTCTTGTAGTAATTGGAGTTAGAGCTTGGGACTTTCCCACTAAACAAGGGTTCTCCGCCTCTGACTAATAGGACAGGACTATAGAATCAAGGCGCCCAAGGACAGAGGACCGGGCAGTTGATATCGATCGAAATTCCAGATTCTGATCTCTGAACTTAAAGCTTCAAGTTCAAGTAAAAAAAAAGTTCAGTAATAAATTGGATAGATAGATTCGTGAGTAGTGTAATCATAGAAGATAAGGTGACAGGATTGGTAATCTACTCTTCATGGGTACCGGAGATCGTCTCCTCGGCTGTTAGGTTCAGTGTTCATCGTCACTTGAGTACAAGTACATGATGGTCGTCCTATGAGTGAATGCGCTTCAGTCTAAGGTAAAAATTGCTTGAGCTGATAAATAAGGCTGAAGTACCCAAGCCAAGGGTTTAAGCGGATGCCCCAAGGCTCTCTTCGGAATGGCTGGTGACAACGCTAATGGATTGGACGACAGGTACGATGAGCTCACTGGCAGGGTATAACATTCTTGTCCCGAAGAAAAGCAGATGTTGATGACTCCGAGATAGACGACCGGATCGGCAACGGACGTTGACGAGCAACATCCCTCTGCCATTGAGTGAATCGTATCAACGAGAGCTGTCACGCTAGCGCTTGATCTCTCTCCCTCTATCCGGCTCATCGAAGGACTGACTCTCTTTGGCTTTGGCTCAAGAGAAAGAAGAAAATTAGCCGATAATTTATAACTCCAATAAAATACTATTCCCCGAACCTAGGTGCCTATAATGGCGCCCGGACCGCAAAGCGGCTAGGCTTGGCTTGTTCCTTCGGTAGCTCTTGACGGCCTTTCGCTCGGGCACCTTAATCGAAGGTGCCCTTCTCTGCGCTCACCCGCTCCTTACTGCACCTTTAGAAAGGAAATGAAGGTCTTATTATCGCTTAGCGCTTGTGCTAAGGAACCTCCAACTCTCTTCTTTGAGGATAGCTCCCCTCTTCTATTCCGGACGGGGTTTATTATATTTATTATATTAATTAATAAGAAATAGGGTCTCACTCAATATTCAAAGGATCTTTCATTGATCAGAAGGTGTTGTTTCTTTCCATCCCTAGGTTTAGAAGCACTTCATAGTTTGTTATCCGGAACTCCATTCTAAGGATGTAGCTGCTGAATATCCAATAGTTGACTTAAGAAAAGTTCTCGGACATTATTTTCAAAGAGAAAGTTTGAGCTATTTTTTAAGAGTAGAGTGGGTTGAGTTGGGAAGCGTCTTTCTTGAGCTTAGCAAGCGGAAGGGGTTTCATCGGAGAGCAAACTCCCGAGATATTAGTGGCTTGATGAACTATCCCATTTATGAAGATTTTCATTTTCGTATGAAACAGATCAGCTGGTCCGAATCAATAGAATCTGGAGTTGTTCGGATGATTGCCCCTGCTGGGAATCGATTCATGCCAAAACGGGACTTCTTCACTTGTCAGTCGCCCGGGGCGCTTCTGGTTTGATTTTCTTGATCCCCTTGTATGATGGTCTCGAACCTGCTGAATTAGCATGCGTTGACCACTTTATCTTGATAGGGGCATTTTATACTATACCTTTCTTCAACCCTCGCACTAAGGGGGCGCAGCTAGAAAAAGAAACCAGATGGTTAGAAGTAAAGGCCGAACGTAGGTGCTACACCGAGATTTAATAGCATACCATACATTATGGTAATCACGAGAATCCCTAGGTTTCAGTCCTAAGCTCCAGCCTTTGTGGATCTAGTAGGGGCTTCCGTCCCGTCCCGAACGGATGAGATAATCGAAGTCTTTTCCCGCGTCAGCGGGAGGATGTTAGTGGTCAAAGATCTCAGAGTTTGAAACTGACACACTATAAACCTAAAAAGAAAAGTGATCCTCAATCTTTTTATTGCTGGAGACACGGATTAGTCTTCAATAATTGGTTAATCACAGCGAGCGGCTCTCTGGCCATTATCGGACTAAACCAACCAGATGTCTTCGCAAGCAAAAGAAGAGTTGTCGCTATTTCTGTCCACCAGTTACCAGGGTATCTATCTATACTGAATACTCATACTCGATCCTTAACCGATGCCGCGGGGCAGGCGAAGAATGATTGTATATAATCAAATTCGAGAAAGAATCTCTGCTCCCTCTTCCCTGCGTATGCTCCCTTCTTCACCGCCGCCCGTTCTTTCTTCACCGCCACGCAAGGAGTCCCATTCTGCAAGGATAGTCGTGGTTAGAATCACAAGCACATAATATAGCGAAAATCACGAGTATAATCATAGCTAAAAAGGCTCGCCCTTCTGTTGGAGCAGCTGCTCTCCGAGTCGCGGAGATATCGTATTTCTGAATAGTGACCTCGTTCCATTCACCACAAGGCATCCGTCTTCCTAACTTCATCAATCTTGTCCCCCCGAAGCCTTGCTCTATCAAAACGATTGCTAGAAGAGTCGATCACTAAACCCTTACATAACCATAACATAGGTGGCTTAATAACCTTTGCATAGAGCCGCACTTGAAAGAAAGGATACATCTGAGCTAATTTCATTGAAATTCTTGTGCGTATCGCGATGCTCCTTGCTTTTGCCGTGGAAAGGGGTTCGTCTTGGCTTTGTCTGGTAAGTTGCGATGGCTTCAGGACACATTCTTTCGAAGAAAATGACATGGATAACTAGGGAACCACTACAATAGGAAATAACGGATCTATTCACTTAAGTTGAAAAAGCTGCTTCATGGATATCTACCTAGGGAAGGTCGAAAGCTGAAGGAAGTATAAAAGAAATAAGATCGTGCTTCGTCTTCGTTTACTACACCGGCAATAGGATCGTCTCGTCGAGTATGAAATGAATAGTAGCAACCAACGGTGTGAAAGCGTCCGTTAACTAATAGGTATAGGTAGGTGTAATATGTTATAGCTGGCAGCTCCGGAGCTGTAGCAAAAGGCTTATTGCTTATCAAATAAAGTGATTGAACTATCTTACTTGGGCGGATGGGTAGAAAGAGGCGACTTACGACACCTCTGTTAAGGGAGAAACTTTCCTATGTAGATGTTGCACATCAGAAGAATCCGAGCGCTTGCTAGTAGTTTAATTGGCACGTTTTAGACATCAGAACAAGAAATCTCGTGATTGATGGTTGGTCTTTCTCTCGATAAAAGGCAATGCATAGACTGTGGTACTAGTCAAGCATGAAAAATGCAATCGTTATAAAGTGGCTCTGAACGATTCAGATTGTGTTGACCGTATAAGGAATCATAAAGTAAAGAAAGAAGACTAAGCTAGTCCGCTTGTGTATGTTTATGTCAGTCCCTTGATCTATCATGAATCGCGAATGAAGATGTACCCCGGTAATTGAAGAGCCGCCCTTCTCTTTCTTTTAGTTCCGACAGCTCTAGAAGAGGGGCTTGGGTTTAATTCGAGGTAGTTGGTAGTTGTGACAAATCTAGATTGAGCCTCTGTTCCTTTTTGGTGTCTCAAAATGGCATACATAAAGGTGTCTGTCATGGCTAAACAGAAAAAGGAGAGAGAGTGCTTCTATCATCACATCATTAGCAAGAAATGGGCGTTGGAACAAGTCTTCCTTGAATTCTCAGTTAGAGCATCCTCCTTTTCTGCAACAGCGAGAAAGCAAGCTTTAAGGGTGAATTCGCCTTGGCGAACTTTAAAAAGACATAAAATACATCTCGATGAAAATAGTTCCGTCTTAGGTTGTACCTTATATGGGCTAGTCTGTCACTACCAAAGTTATAGTCAAGATTGGGCGGAGGATCAAAGATCCCCATTTTGGGTTCGAACATTGTCTTTTCCATCTTAGGTGGGTATAGAAGCTGCTGATGATGAAGAAAAACTCTCAATCCTGGTTCGAGGCTATGCTGCTTCTAAGCTCTCCTCACTTTCACGGCAAGAAGGCCATAGCAGCGTTTGGGGCTGCAGGATCTTTAAAGTAGGTTCGACCGCATGCTACAGAGGAACGACAGACGGATCAGAGAAACGGATAAGCAGACGGGCGGGGCCCTTCAATCTATAGATTTAATAGCACTACTAACAAAGAAGCCGCTGGGAACCATTAATATGAAAGAAAAAAGATTGAGATCTGATTCACCTAGAAAAAGAAAGGTCGATGCAATTGAGAAAATCCAAAGCAGACAATGAATCCAGAGGAAAGGATTGGTCAAAGATCTCCGAAACACTTGTTTGTTCAGTGATTCGGCTCCAGATGGAATCTTCGCATATTTCTCTTAATAAGTCAGTGGTTCGGATGGAAATGATACTGAAACCGCTTCCAAAGACTCAGCGATAGGGTAGGGCGTAGTGACTACTCAGATGAAAGCTTCGGAGGAAGCATGGTGTTAAACGAGGTTAGAAGCGGGTTCTTTGCTTCATATTCATTCAGTCATCGCCCACTTCGTATTCTTTATGGTTGAGTTTGTTCCACCTTCTTAGAATGTGGAGGCACTCCTGGGTATCCCAATTAGAAGAGATGTTTATTCACTTTTAGCTTGTAAAGCCGGCTTCTTTCATAGCTGGATCCTAGGTTGCAACTTTAGAGAAAGACTTTCTTCTGTAATAGGAGGAGACCTCCCCTTTTTCCATTTGCAGATCAAAAAGAAGATGCTCGGGGTTCGATAGCATTACCATTTATACAGACCACCAAAAGATAGTATAGAAGGGGGATCCTCCTTACGAAGAAAAAGAAAATGAGACATTGATTCCAGCCAGGAATGAACTGTCAATCCAAGCTAGCTCAGGTCGTAATAGCCAGTTCGGTACGAGATATTCAGGTGTGAGCGCTGCGCTAAGGTAGCTTGCTTGCGATCAACCAAATCGAGAGAGAAGTAGGTAGTTGACCAGGCGCTATAAGCACCTTAGATTCGACCGGTGGGTGAGGGAAAGATGAAAGAAATTGAGACGCATATGGGAGAGGTAGCTCTTCCTTTTACCATTCATATTTAAGCGGATGATACACCATAAGAAGAGGGGTAGTGAACTACTCATGGTGCAATTTATAATACACTTTGTGTATTTTGAATGATGGGAAAGAAGGCTCCAGGTCTCAGTTCTTAGAAAAGTGCTTTTTGAGAGTTCCACCGTGATAGATATAGTTTATGACTCGGCCATAGGCAGAAAAGCGGGTTGAAGGAGATCATGTTACGTATTCGAATTAAGGGAGGGTCTGCTAGGGTCGTCGTACCTACTATGAATAGAGAAAACTTTCCCCATTGCACTCACTAGCAGCCCAGGTCTTTCCATTCCTAATGTGGATGTTGTGGAATTTTCTACTGGTTCTCGTCCACTTACCGTTGACCTCGCCTCCCACTACAGCAGTAGCGCTGGCATGTAATAAGTTTCTGATCCAACTTCTCCTAATGGGAGGCATTCCGATACCATAGCATGAGCCGAAAAGCAAACTCTTCCTCTCGAAAACGAGCTAGCATAGACCACTTGCTTCAAAGCTCAAGGTTCTTCTATAGATTTTCTATAGAAAGGTCGGCTGTTTCACTCTCAGCGAGTCGGGATACATTTGCGGTCATCACATCAGGAACGGTTTGTTTCGGGAACTAGTGCAATAAATAAATAAATACAATCCGCTTGCCTCTTTTAATGAAGAAGGGTTGGTTTAATTGATAGCTACTTTTTGGAATTGGGAGTCCTCTGGATTGCTCTTATCTTATGCCCCGGAGTGGCGAGAATACGAAGCTAGATCAGCAGGAATGACAGCGGTCTCGGGAATCTACTCTACTAGTTGCAACGCGTGTTCTTGTCAGCATTGGGAATAGAGCATTGCTAATATATGCAGGACGGGAAAGTTTCTTTTAGTCTAACCTTCGCATGAGCTTTTCTTGTTCTTGACTTCAAATTTGAATTGCCTTCTCGTTTTAGCTTATATTAAGTGCACCTCTCCCTACTTGATGATTCTTTATGGACACTCGTTTCTTCATCTAGGCAGGGATCAGAAGCGGAGAGATAGCCGTACACTCTGAAGTGGTAGCTTTTTATCTACGATTCTACTAGACTAGGCACTTGCTGCTTCTGTGATGAGTGCCTCGATCTGACTATTTAGTAGTCACAGCAATTTTCCCGCGAGGCCGGGCGGATACACGTTATGAAGGCGGCCCACGCCTTTGTCGGGGTTTTTCTGGGGGAGGTTCTAACTAAAGGCAAGACTCCCTCCCCTGTTGAAACTGTTCCTTGAATAGAGAACGTAGCCCTTAAAACTCGGCTGGGGAGTGAAGGAATGCATATACCGCTCGCTACTCTACTGCTTTCGCTACTCCTTTTTGTCTCCCTCCTTGACTTGTGTCGCGAAGCTCCCCTCGTCTTGCCATCAACAAGTCGCTACAGGGTTAGTTCCGTAGACGGCCCACGCCCTTGCCCTTGTCAGTGAAGGAAGATTCGTTCCGTATATTTCACGAAGATGGAGTCGACGTTCCCGGCCCGCAAAAGCCGGACAGCAGCTCGTGAAGTCGGAGTCTCAACTACCACAACTATGCTACCATACCACACAACTACAGCCCTATTTCTAGCTGTAGATGAATGGACCTGGGAATATCCCTTTTGCCAATTCCAGCAAGTGTAGCTTGGGCAGCTCGGGGGAGCGGCACAAGCGGAACGCCTTCATTGTCTGGCTCTAGTTAATCCCATGCTTCGCCAATCATTTAGGAGTACTACAAGCTAGTTCAGGATAGGTATGGAGAACACCCTTCCTTTCGGCTTTTAGGTTAGAAAGCTCTTCTTCCTCTATTAATTAGCGTATTTCCGAACTGTCTTTTCTTCTCCCTTGGCGTATTAAGGCACCTTTAGTAGCTTAGTTGGCTGTTTTAGTAGCTTAGAGTGACACAGAGGATAAAGATGACTAAGCTCAATCAAGAATTATGAGAATAGCTAGCTGAGGTAGTCCCTTTATCCGTATCGCATGAGTATCCCAATAGAAAGGAAAAGATCTAACTAATGAAAACTCCTCCTGCGCCTGAAGGACCCGGATTTCCCTTTGCTGCCCCGTCTATATTAAGTTTGATCCATCCTTGGGGAGGAGCATTCCACATTACCGGCTGAATATGAGGGGCTTTAGGCGGCTGAATTGGTTTTTGGATGGAGCGACTATAGGAGCTGAAGGCAGCAGTTGCAGGCTTTTTAAGAGAGAGCTTTCTGCTTATATCCAAAAGGATAGCATGGACTCGAGCAAGGAAACAGGGTTGAGATGACTGAAATTTGGCTCTCTTTCTTGAATTCCAGATTTCCCACACAAGAGAAAAGTCTAAATTAGTGCAAGGAGCCTTCTCTGATTTGGATGTAGGGAGCAAACGTCGCCAACTCTTAAGACCGAAAGAGAGATTGCCATCAGGTGGTCTAGGTAAACTAAACCATTGAGAATAAACAGCCCATACCTGAGTCGAGAACGAGCAACGATAGAATAAATGAGTTTCAGATTCCTTTCTTCTTGTTGGCATATATAGCATCTGGAGGGGAGACGAATTCCACGAGATTTGGCAAGACAATCCGTAGGGGTTCGACCATTAAGGGCACGCCAAGTAAAGGTACTGATTTGGGGGGGGAAGAGCTGGATCCCAAACCCATTTGTACCAGCTGGTTCTAGGATGCGAGGATCGAAGAACTTCCCAGCCATCTTTCACTGTTAGAACTCCAGCAGCATTTTTCATCCAGTGGAAACTATCGGTAGTGGGAGGATTAGGGAGATGGATGTTTCTGGTTTGAGACAACTCTCGCTTAACCTTAACACTATCAAGCAAGAAAATTGTCAGGAATTTTCTTTTATATAGGATGGGCATTTTCTGCTTCAGAAATCAACATTGAAACTTTAGTTGTCTCATCTGAAACGAAGCTTGGAAAAGAGGTACTAAGCGGTTGATCCTTCAACCAGATATCATTCCATAGAGAGATTTTTGTGCCATCTCCAACCTGCCATTTGATGTTGGATCGAAGAATGGAGCCTTCTTTCTGAATTCTTTTCCAAATACACGAACCAGATTTGGCTGTGTTGGAGTGCCAAACCGGATTGGATTTCAGATATCTTTGGTTCATGTAGCTGGCCCATGGAGAGTCCCCCTCTCCTTTTAGGGCATTGCTTTCCATGAGAGTTTGAGGAGGCACGCCATGTGAATATCTTGCAATTGTCGAATGCCTAAGCCTCCTTCGGCTTTTGGTCGACATACCATTTCCCATGCCACAACACCTGAGTGTCTTGTAGAGCTGGAATTCCAGAGGAAAGATCTCATAAGCTGTTCAAGCATTTTTATAGTGCTGGAAGGAAGAGGAAGAGTCATTGCCACATAGGTAGGGATACTACTCAAAACATGTTTGAGTTGGATGACTCTCCCGGCAAATGAGAGCAACTTAGATTTCCAACCCGCTAGTCTTTTGTTGAAGGCTTCAACAAGGTAACTAAAATGATCTTTCTTTGGTTGTCCCTGAAAAAGAGGGACCCCAAGACACTTTTTGGGGAATGAAGCAAGCGGAAAATCAAAGAGATCTTTGATTCCTTCGATCTATAGGAGCCAAAAAGAAGATTGCATTTCAGATTGTTGAGGGCCCCGTTCCAATAAGGCCTGCGGAATTGGAGTATCTGGAAAGGAGATTTTCTTGAGCGCTCTAGCTCCTTTGAGAGTGGCCTTAGCGAAAATGAGGAGATCGTCCGCAAAGAGAAGATGACACGGGGGAGAAGCTTGTCTGCTGTAATAGTTTGGTGAACATTGCTTATAGGTTAGCAGCTTCTGTATATTCCGATTTAGGACCTCCTCAGCCATAATGAATAAGAAAGGAGAAATGGGATCTCCTTGTCTTAGTCCACGACTAAGGACTCGTTAGGGCCTTATATACATAAGGGGCTAAAAAATCCTTGCGGCCTGGTAGAGCATTTAGTTTTTTCATTTGATACTTGATACACAGTCCATGATGAGATTGACCCATGCTTCGCAGAAACCAAACTTAAGTAGCACAGCCTTTAAGAAATCCCATCGAATCTTGTCAAATGCCTTTGAAAAATCAGTCTTTAGGCAAACTCAAAAGCACCTCCTCTTGATTTTCACTTCATTCTAAGAGCGAGCTCATGGGCGAGGGCGACATTGTCATTCATCGATCTTCCTCCCATAAATCCTGTTTGATTTGGAAGAATGAGCTTAGGGATTCAGGGGTGGATCGGACATTCGAAGTGTTTCCAAGAGGAAGAGGTTTGATTTGTATCGAATGTCCCCTATATCTGTTGATAATGAGGTTTGAAGACCTCGCAGGGTGTCTCCTATGCCGCTGCTTCCTTCAAGGTCGAACATGGAAACATCTCTTGAAAGCAGGGGGGCTGCGGTAGGGCGAATCAACGCTTTCGAGGTACGGAGATGGGCATCTGCAAATGTGTGAAGCGGGTCGGTTTGATTCCTATTCATTGGTTTCAAATGTTGAACGGCAGATCGGTCTGAGGTACTAATTGGGTAGTCTCCTTCTCTTCTTCTATCCGAATGAGAATTCCTAATTGATTCGTCGAACGACTAACGACTACTACTTTTTTTAGGAGAGGGACTGAAGGATAGGTCTCAGCTGCTGCAAATGCGGATTCCTTTATCTGCTGCAGGTGTCCAGGCGAATCATCAACTGCAGACCGCCCAAAGGCAAATATTTAATATTCGGGTCGGTTCGCCCGATTAGGTCTCGATCTCCCGGAATTCAATCATGACGAATGAGAAATATCAACGAATAGTAGGAACCTAGCAGCGGAAGGGGGTTACAGGGGAAGGTAGGAGCAGGAGAGCTATTCCCTTCGTTCTCTCATCTGCTCTTCTCCCTCATTTCGTCCTTCCATCCAGATTAGGGAATCGAGCTCAATCAATCGTTCCGGTTATTTACTTCTATCTCCGAACCAACTAGGAGAGGCCGGACATTGACCTCGGGTATTTGGACCTGAAGGCAGTCCTATCAGGGGCTCTCAGGAGGGTCAGATATCGCTTGGCCTGATAACCCGACGCGCCATCCCTCGCGGGTCCTTGTGACCCTGCGACTAGGAGAGTTGGGGAGAAATCCGGTGCAAACTGGGTCTATCTCCATGGCGGAAGACTTTTTGAAGGTCTTCAGACACCCGGTCCCCTTTAAGGATTTGGAGTGTCTCCCAGCGGTTTGACCAAGAATCTTGCGACTATGGATATCATCGCCGTAGGGCCTCTACTGAAGTAGATAGAAAGACTACTTTAGTAGGGTTTGACAGACCTGGTTGCGGATCTCCATTACCTCCTTTAGAGGTGAAAATCTCGAAGAGGAGGCCTGATAATGGAGTTCGTTGGTCGACGGTATACCCCCAAGGGGGGGCTTTACGCCTCCGAGGGACCCCAAGGATCAGGGTTGCCCAAGATCAATGGTGAAGATAGGGACCGTCGGAACTTGCCTCCATAGTGTTCTCTGTTTTCTCTCGCCACCGCTCTGCGGTAGTTTGAGATTTATGATTCCTTCGGGGGGGCTTCCCTCCTCTGGGGGTTGGCTGTCTTATCAATAATAAGGGTGGGCAGTCAATAATCTTTGGTTGAATCATAAATTCTTTAATGAAATGAGCTCGCTGGGCCCCGGTTGAGCTGACAACTCGGCCGCGGTAGCCACCAAACCATGACGTATTTTAGCGCACCTGAACCCGACGCGCCATCCCTTGCCGACTGTATAGTCGTGCAACTAGGAGAGTTGGGACTAAATTAGCGTTATTTTATAGTGCTACTTTAGTCTCATGGCGGGGGACCTTTTGAAAGTTCCCAGACATTCCGTGGCGGCTTATGCTACCGCGGATGTCTTTGGCGGTGACTCCAGCGACCTCGCGATCAGTGGATACCTATTTGCCAAAAAGGTTGTGTAAATGGATATCGAGTATTCGCTACCCAATTACACTTACCAGGTCAGGGATACCCTGCTTTGTCTCTTTGCATTATAACAAAGTACAATAGCGCGGAGATGAGTAGGGTAGATCAGTTAATGATCAGGTTAGATTTTCTTAGTCTGACCTTCTTTTGGCTTGCCACTCTTCCTTGTAAAGGGAGGATTTGGTTACCGATATGAGAATCCTTACTAAGTAGGGTAAGTTTGAGAGGTTTATACCAATTGGGCTTACCTTCAAGATTGAATATTCATTTTCTCTGGTACTGTTAATTGTTAAAGGGTCCGCATCCCTTTAACATTAAAACAGTACCACCTACACTGAGAATCTGACTCTGTATAGGGTCGGTATGGTAGAAGATGAAGGAGGATAAGGGTGTCTCTTACTATTGGTACTATGTAAACCAATGGTTGCTAAGACCGTACCACGATTGGTGTGTCGGCAGTTGCCGGCTCGCTGGTAGTGGTCATTCAATTAAAAGGGGCCTTAGTCCCAAAATAAATGGTTTTAGTAACCGTCACATAGTTATCACCTATTATAGAGTGCGACATTATGGTGGTTGTTGATTTTGTTGACGATTACCTAGTTCCTTAAGGTCCCCAAGAGTTTCGGTTATTACCTAGCATGATAATTTGACTATTTTCAGTGTTGACACGGAGATCAACCTTTTTGGGTTTATCCCATCACTGGGTAACCCCTTGGGTACTATTCCTCTTGACCTTTAGTCACATTACTATGTAGTGTGGATGGCTGCGGAACGGGTTTACCCGGCTGTCGCTGTGAGGCCTATGCTACTGCCGATGACCTTATCGTCACTGGTAGTAGTAGGGTGGCTTCCAGGACCACTTTGAGTTGGTAGACTGGGGAGTGACACATTGTCATGTTCCTTTGTTCCTATCACCTTAGGTGGTCGGGTTTAAAAGGGGTCTTCTGTGTGCGGCTTTGTCCGTATCCGGAGGATAGTCATTATGACTTTAGGACTTAACCTTCTTTTAGTAGGTACCTTGTGACGATTGAAAGGGTACTTACATGAGGGAGATTAATGTCGAACTCTTTGAAACCATCACACTGTTTTGTGTATTGGAGAAACCTAATTGTGGATCTTCACTCCCTTCGGAGTTGGGACCGGGGTTTTCTCTGGTTTCGTTCCCAAGGGTCTGATAGTGAAGTTCCTCAAGTGATGATTATCCTAGGAATAGTTTCCGTCGGAGAGTCTCATCGTCGAGGGGGAATTAGAGATACTTAACGCACTTTGATCCATGTGGTTGAGGTGTGTTTCTTCTATAGTACCACACAATTGCTGTAAAAGCTTGACGTACAGCTCCAAGAACCTTTAGAGGGTCCTATCGCCAATAGACATCCTAATGCGTCGTAACCAAGTTGCGAGCTTTATGGAGTGTCTCTGACATGGGACTTATCGGAGGCTGATTCATCGACCAATAAGACCGGTCGGTAAGTCAGTAGCTTTCTATAGCTGGATCGTCGGGAGGTATCACGTGTCGTGATGTCCTGCTGGCTTCCGTGGAGTTGACAACTCCCCTCCGGTATAGCCGCTAAACCATAAGTCTTTTAGAAGACGCTTATAGACGTTCAACCCAGCCCTATTGTCGATCAGCAAGCACCACTTTGTGGATCTCAAATCCATCCTTATAAACCGTGATGTATAGGGGCTCCACATGTGGAATTTTGATTCCAGATGGAAATGTGTAAATGTTATTGGTTGCGGCGCTGTTACTAACCCTATGATTGCTTGCAGGTAATCAGGCGGGGTGCTTGACGAGACATGGGTATTTTGCAGGACTTTAGAAAATGCATCTCTATGAAGCGGCGAGGTTTGTAATAGATCGAATATCGAGATCTGGGCTGGAATCCTCTTCAAATGTTGAGCCACATCATATGACTCGGCTACTTCGGCTCGTCTTGCAGGCGGAGGAATCTCTGGCGCAACGGCGACGGGCCCTCTAAGCTGCGCGGGTTGATAAATGCGCCCAGAACGGGTCACATCATTGATAGAGGGGTTAGAGCGAGGCTCTGCTGCTAATTGCGCAGCCGTCAGGTCTTTGGGCCGCGTGAGGGTCATCACAGGCCGTGGACTCTTCAGGGTGATGGCTGCGACTACTCGAGTCTCCATAGCAGGACCCGTCGATGGCTCATCATTGGTCCCATTGCCTTTGATTTTAGCTGAACCTCTTCTCTTCGGGGCACTACAATGGCTGGGTTGGGCACAATCCATTGAGACGGATCTTCGGAAGAGGGCACGCTATCGATAACATATTCTGTGGGCAGGCGGACGACTTCAAACATCGTCTGATGGATAGATGGAGCTGGAAAATCCGATACTTATGTGGCATGTAACAGGGGATGATTCGGGAGTGGATCCTTAAAGACTCCCATTCTCTCATTGGGATTCGCAGCATTCCCCGCTGCAGGGGCGGCTTCTTCCTCTATAGCTATTTTTCCTTCATCTATAAGATCTTGAATTTTCTTTTTCAAATTCCGACACGTGGTGTGCCCCCCATTTTGATGGAATTGACAATATACATTCAGGTTCCACCTTGGAGGAAGAGGGTCTGGCAAAGTTAGGAAGAAGTTGAACTGACGCCTTGCTTGAGCAACCAACATGGGGAGAATCAGGCTCAATGGGAGGCTTAGAGGCGTCAACTGTCTGGTTGGCCTCTGATCGCTGCTGCTCCCATTGTTGTTCCCATAACTATAGGAAGTCCTTCTTTATGCTGTTGCTGAGGCTGCTGTTGCTGCACAGCACAGGCGATGGAGATTGAGATGAAACCGTCCGTCGAGGGGCCGGGGAAATAGCGCTAATTTCATGGCAGGTTTGATTCCCACGGTTCCCGTGCCTGTGGTTTTTCTTGTTTCTGTTCCACTCTTCATCGGATTGGGCGGAGGGAGAGGAAGGCGCTTCGGCCAGGAGAGGAATAGCAGCTTCTTTGCTTGCAGGGAACCCCCCACTTTCATTAAATATTCAATGATCTTTCCCCTCTTAATTAAAGACTCGAAGTCCCAATATTCTCCCATCAAGATGTTACTGGCCAACGGGTTGTTCGTCGTCTTGAGGATCATGTCGATCTGGTCACTTTCTATCACTGGTTGGAGGCTGTGGCCCTGAATCTCCCCACATAAGTGGGAAACGACTCAAAAAGCTTTTGATGCATAATCTCAAACTCGTGGCGGGGCGACATCGATATTGTAACAAAATTGCTTGATGAACAGATCGGCCATCCTATTATTCCCTCTATGCCTAAGCCTACCTACAGAGCTGACCGAAGGGACTAAACAGATTCTATTCTTAATCAATCGGTCGCTCCGCTCCCTTACACTTCCTGCTTACCGGTCCTTACCAAACTCCCTACCAATGGTTTTGATTAGACGGCCCCATATCTCTTTCTGCGGATTTCCTACCTGCTTGTGGAAGTGGGCGGGCGACCTTTTAGTTGCTCAAACTCTTTCTTCTCAACTGTGTTCTTTTACACAGAATAACTACCCACTGGATAGAAAAGCACTCACTGATATCTAACCCCCCTTTCCTAAGGGGAAGGTAGACGCGAGTATGCGACAGGAGTCCCTCTCCACCTAAAAAGGTATCCAATAAGTTCTTCCAGAACCCGCAGGAGAGTAGGATACATTAGACTCGGGCAGGCGAAATCCATTCGGTCAAGCAAGATAGGACTCGCGTCCACTCTGAACCTATGGGTCTCACCGGCCCGAGCCTAAGACTCCCTTACCGAGAGAGAGAGAGTGACTTTCTAAACTCTCCCACGCCCCTCATAGCGCTCCGCGACTAGGGCACAGTCTATCTCTAGACTGACCCCTAGCTTACACGTAATCCATACAGTCCCTGCACTGCCAATCTCTGAGGCAGACAGACTACAGGTATCAGTCGTTTCATAAAGATAAGTACTCGTTGAGATTGAATCTCAACCGCCGCGGTGGAGTCGCGCAGAAGAGTACGCGCGCTATTGCGTTTTTCAGCGCTTCTTTGAAGCCGTAGCGCGCTAGCCCTTCTTTTGAAGCAGCAAGCGGAGGAGCAAGCGGAGGCCCCCTTGGAAGGGGGCCGCAGCGCGTCAGGTTGTTGCCGTAGCGCGCTAGCGCGCGGGACTTTTGAAGCAGGGCATTCGTCTAGTAAAGGTGAAACGTCTTTAGTGTTGTTAATACCTCTCTTCCTTCTCCCTTCCGTTAAGGGTAAAAGAATAACGATATAAGCTGCTATTAGGCCCGGTTAGGTACTTCGTTCCTAGCTTTCCTAGACGCTTGTGCCAAACACTGAAGTCTTCTTTAGAGGTGGAAGGATGAGGAACGGATGTAGAAGCTGCATTGCCCAAAACGTCTACCAGTATCTAATAAGTCAATTCCTTCTCGTTCAGTACCGAGCCAATTGCCATACCGGTCTTTAGATCCTGAAAGACAGAATTCCGAAGGAAAGAAAAGACCATAGTCAAATTGAGATTTTAAGAAATGGCTAAAAGAAGGTTTTTATCTAACCCAGGCACATGGAAAACATTGGAAAGAGAACCAGAAGGAAGTGAGACTGTTCCTGTTCCTTGAATAGGAAAAGTTTCACCATTAGCAAGGGCAATTGAAACATTACCGACATCGTTTGAAAGATAAGAGAAGTCGTCAGTTGACCCGGCCATGTGGTTCGAAGCTCCCGAGTCAACAACCTAAGGGAGGTTCTGACTTTACTTAGGTGTGAAGATACCTGCGGCATTGGCAGAGTGGGTCTCTTGAGAAGAAGAGACATCGGATCGTCGATCTTTTGCTAAGGTAGAATTGAGCGAATTCTTCGAGAATCTCGTTCGGCACTTTTGATAAAGTAGACGATGCTTGCTTCTTATCAGAAACCTCAGGTGGAATAGTTGGCTTTTCTACAGCTGCGTATGCGGGCTTATTTCCCTTTTCCTTTCCATGGACTTGGGAAGATCATCTGGTTTGCCGTTAAGTTCCCAACATCGATCCACGGTATGATTTGGCTTCCCACAATGAGAGCAAACGGGCCGGTTTAAGCCCCCATTCCTTCCTCTTCCACTCTGAGTTGTATGATTGGTAAAGGATCAATGGCCTCTAGCCAAAAGGGTGGAGGCTTCAATGTTGTGATGCATGGGGTTCTTCATCGCAAGCTGTCTTGCTTCCTCATTGAGTAGAACTGGAAGGACGTTGTCTCTTCTTCTCGACGTTCTCATTTGCAAGGATCTGGACTTTGATCAGCTCGTATTCCGGCTTCAGTCCAGCCAAAAGATGGATGACTTTGTCTTGTTCCATTTGAGTGGCAAGCGTGTCATGTGCGCCACATGTGCATAGTGGAAGTGGTTGGTATGATTCAAGCTCGGCCCAATACGACATCTGTTGATTATAGAAGGCATTTATGCTCGACGTCTCCCTGTCTGGCTGAGGATATCTACTGCTTGATTTGATAGATCCTAGAGGCAAAGCCGCGGGAATACAATCGATTGACATGTTCCCAAATGAAACGTGCAGACTTAATCCAAAATAGGCTGGCGTTAACGTCAGACTCCATGGAATTTCACAGCCAAGAGCTAACAAGATCGTTGTTAGCTTTCCAATCACCGTGTATTGGATCTGTTTGAGCGCGTTCCAAAAACAAAGTATTCGCCGACTTTCTTCTTTCCTCAAAGGAACAACTGAACTGCCTGAGACCATTGCAGAAAATTGTTTCCATTTAAGCGATGAGGAACAATTTGCAGGCCTGGGTTGTCATTTGGCGAGAAACCGAACACTGAATTTGCGGTGATTAGAGAGGGATTTTGAGTGAAACATGATGTTTGTGAAGTACCCTCTGCTGCCATGAGATGTAATGGAGCAAAACACTAGAACTACCAAGAACGAACAGAAAAAAAACAGCAAGTCTTTATGCTGTTAATAGAACAAACAACAGGTGTGCATGCTGCTAGCAGAACAAACAAGACGAAAAAGGAGTCTAAGAACAAAGGAACACACAGCACCAAGAGCAAGCAAAGAAGAGGAAAGCAAAAGAGGGTGCTGTTAACGAGCGGAAAGCAGTCAAAACGTGATTGTTTGCTGCTGTTAATGAGAGGAAAACAGTCAAAACGTGACTGTTAGGTGCTGCTAATCGAGAAGAAAACAGTCAATATAACAGCGACGTGTATATGCTGTTAACCAAGAAAAAAAAGGGCAAAGTGCGGATTTGCAAGCAGAAAAAAAAGGAAAAGAGTTCAGTGTGGAATGCAGATAGAAAGTACGGGAAAAGCACGCAGGACTGCTGATAACAATAAAAAGAGGCAGAGCAGAACTGAAGTAAAAACAGTTGTGGCGTCCCAACCGCCCAGAAGTCGATTTTTTAGATTCAAAACAAGGAAATAATGTCAAATAGAGAGCCGGAGGTATATGAACAAAAAACGACCCGAGTAAAGAGTAACAGATCGAGATTTGGAGGAAGGGCATCAAAAAAAAAAGTAATGTAAGAGGAGAAAAAAAAGAAAACTGCAAGGCGGATCTTACGTGTGATGCATATGCTCCACGATCCACACGCCAGTGCTAGGGTTTCTCAGAGCTAAGGAAAGGATCTATTGCTCTGATACCATGTAAAAAACGTCGGAATGAAGAAAGAATCCTATTCCATTCAAAAGCAAAAAGAGTAGCGTCACACTTAAGCTAAATACAATACAATTGGGCAAAAAGACAACTGTGCCCTTACAACCAACAAATAATGTGAAAAATCAAATGACTAATAGGCTTCAGTCTAATCCTACTACACTGCATAAAGCATAAAATCTATCACTTCATCCTAAACACTTATTTATTCTAACACTCCCCCTCAAGCTGGAGAATGAAGATCCAGGGCTCCCAGCTTGTCAACAAGATACTCAAAGCGAACTCTTCCAACTCCTTTTGTAAATATATCGGCAATTTTCTCCTTGCTTTCGTAGCTAATGTCTTGCCCCTTCCGGGGGGTGTGATGATTTTCCCAGAAAGAACCTTGTCCCTTACAAAGTGACAATAAACTTCAATATGTTTGGTTCACTCATGGAAAACCAGATTTGCAGCAATAATGCCAGGCACTTTGATTATCACAAAGCATAGTCAAGGGCCTTGATAAGCTTCTATCTCACTCATAAGGAGTTTCATCCGACGTTAGTTCACATGCAGCAGTTGCCCTCGTTTTTATGCTCAGTATTCTACTTCTGCACTTGATCTGGATACAACTGACAGCTTCTTGCTTTTCCACGAGATCAAATTTGCTCCCATAAAGACACAGTACCCATAGACTTCCTGTCGTCAAGTGATCCAGCCCAGTCTGCATCAGTGTAGGCTGTAATATTCAAATACCTTTTGCATGAATCCAGCGAAGTGTGCTTTTGGAGTCACTGCAGGGAAGTTTCTCGGGTGAATTCTTCGTCGAGTTGGCATTAGTGTTGATCCTCAGAAGACCAAGGCCATCCGTCGATATGCCTTCTCCCAAGAATCTGAGAGAACTACAAAGTTTTATTGGACGTCTCTCGTACATCCGACGATTTCTACCCCAGTTAGCAGAGAAGCTGTTGCCACTCTTCCAACTGACGAAGAAGAGTCAGAGGTTCCAATGGACTGCCGAGGCGCAATCAGCCTTTGACTTGGTTAAGAAGGACCTACTTGAACCTCGGGTACTCATGCCTCCACAGCAAGGAAAGCCCGTCGATATTGTATATGTCGACGATGGAGAGATCGCTAGGTGCGTTACTTGCTCAAGAAGACGAATCAGGCCGTCAGAGGCCAGTCTACTATCTCAGCCGCATATTGAAAGGGCCTGAGTTGAACTACTCTCGTGCTGAAAAGACGTCGCCTAGCCCTACCCTAGTCTTTGCTGCTCAAAGATTACGGCATTATCTTTGAGCTCATTCTGTTCGACTTATGACTAAAGCTAGCCCGGTCAGATATCTATTATCCCCCTATCAGGACGTGCAGCCAAGTGGTGACTTCGCTTGTCCGAATTCGATATTGTCTGCACTCCTCCCAAAGCTATTAAAGGTCAAGCTATCGCTGATTTCTTGGCCTCCTTTCCGGTTGACGACGGTACCTCCCTTGAAAACGCCGGCAGAAATAATGCAGATAGAAGCTTCATGGGCCAACTATTTCGACGGGGCAGCTACGACGTGTTGGTGGTGGTGCTGGAGTCGTCTTCGTAACTCCTGAACAAGATGTTATCCCGCATGCTTTCAAATTGGACTATCCTTGTACCAACAATGTTGCAGAATACGAAGCACTCATTATAGGGTGAACTTTAGCCCTTGACATGGGTGTCAGAGTGATTGAGGTTTGTGGAGATGCTCAGTTGATAGTGAATCAAGTGACTGGCAGCTTTGCTGTCAAGAAACCTCACGTCATTTCCTTATCATGCAAGAGTTCAGAACGTCGTTACGGCGATTTGACGATTTCACAATTCGTCATATTCCTCGAACATCAAACTTTTTTCTTTTTTCTTAAGGAACATAAGCAATTGACCCAAAGATTCTAAAATGACTGACCTCTGGTTTTCTTCCACGGAGACGCAAAAATTGCGTCGGAGTGCCTTTTCTTCACCGCTTTCGTTGGACTTCTATTGAGAAGGTAAACAGCTGTAGCGACTGCTTCTGCCCAGAACATGTTTGGAAGCCCTTTTCCTTTTAACATACTTTTTGCCATTTCAACGATGGTCCTATTCTTGCGCTCTGCTACACCATTTTGTTGAGGGGTGTAGCTAGCTGTTATATGACGCTTAATTCCATTCATCTTCAAGAAATTCAAAAAATGAATTCGATGTGAACTCACCCAGTTCGAAGGACCTTCAAATTATGACCACTCTGTTTTTCTACATAAGCTTTGAATTGAAGAAAAACAGGAAATCGTCATCTTTCTTTTTTTTAAGAAAATATACCCCTAGTTAAATCATCAACAAAGATGAGAACGACTTTTGTTGAGAGACAACGTTTGCATTGGACCACATATGTCGGCATGCACTAGCTCGAGTGGTTGACTTGCTCTCCATGATCTAGCCTTCAAAGAATTCCGATGATGTTTGCCAAACACACAACTTTCACAAATTCGATTGTCATAATCATATAAAGGCAAACCAGAAACCGAAGTCCAAATTTCAATCCGGGGGTTGATCTGCGCGGGATTGCTAGTCCCGCACAGACCTTGCACTGCAGACCCCTCGATTCTCTTTCTATATCGATTTGACTGCAGGCATGAGTGCTCAGGTACGCCTAGAGTCTTATTTCCTAGCAGTCTTTTTAAGTTGTCTTAGCAGGACAACCGAAAAAAGAATAAATACAGTCCCGAAGAGCTGAACGGCCGTCCAACTCCCCCAAACACAAGGGAGCGGGCACTGCTCTCAGCCTGTCGTAACAACGAAACAAAACTCCATACCGGAAGATCATTACCTTCTTCCTAGAACGGAGTATAGACATTGGTACAACAGGAGGTTTTGCAAATCCTCGAGCGACACATCGTAATTTACGCTAACCTCAGCGTACCATCGGAGAGACACAGATTAACCCATGGTTGAAGAATTAGGCGATCAAGAAAGTCCTCCCCCTGAACTGGAGAAAATGTCCGAAGACCCTCTATTTCCTTTTCATTAAAGTCTCCGGGTTTCACCCTATCAAGAATGAAGGCCCGTGCGACACCCGGCGTTAACACTCCCAAATCTTGACTTACTAATACCTATCATACAACTCAGGTAACGGGAATACGCCTGACGGCGAAAGCATACAAAGATAGTGACGCTTCCATCGCTTAGATGACGGGCGATAGGGCGCACCACAGATACGATAAGAAGCACCCCTCAATCGATAGGTCAAAGACAGAGACATAGTACCAGTTACATCTCTAATCTTTGAGAAAATCGGGGTTGCAACAGAGTCAACCAAAGGCCGGAGCATCTTAGCAGACACAGGAGAGAAAAGGGCCCCTTTCACTTCGTCGCTCCAAAAGATTTTGGCAAACTCAAACCTGTATTTGAAATGAGAGACTTTTCTTTAGATATAGTTATAGTACACTCAAACCGACATATCTTGGTAAGCGGCCGCCACCTTATCGTCGGCGATCACCGTCTAGACGAATGGCATAGTCGCAAAACTTCGTCGTGCCATACACCCTCTCAGCAGCTATCCACACAAGCATATGATGTGTAAGTGTGAATAGAGGCCAAGAACTAAAAAATCCGAGGGCCTTCGTGAACGTCACAACCGGTGACCTATAGCCTTTCTTATCTAAACTATATGGTAATTGAAAGACTAAATAACACTGTATGAACGTCCAGGAAGTCGCAAAGGGATTTCCGAACAACCCTGCAATCATACAGGACGTCAGGATAACAGGTAAGGAATCGGTAGCAGCCGTCGAGATCAAAATAGAATCATTTTCTCTTTCCTCTCAAGTACTGCAACGGTTGGGTCTGGTTATAGGTACCATCCATTCTTAACCGTCGCCAAAACCGTCATGGCCCAATCATGTATAGGCCGTACCGACGGCCTGATACAGGGGTGAGCCAATAGCGAATAACCGTCATCTTCCCTGCTCCCTCGACCGTCAACTCCCATCCAGCCAAGCTGAGGCTGCCAGCGCATTGTATCTAACCACACTGTGGCAAATCGATACAACAAGTAGCTAAACAGCGAGCATCCAACATCTCCGGCCGAACGGTTAGGCAACACTACGGCGCCTGGGTAAACATCCCGTTTACCAAACAAGACGTCGAGAGTGTCACTTAACCATTCCCCTCCTGCAGCCAAAGTGATAGCGGCTGTAGCATCCACCGGTAATGTGTGGAAGAGGGCTTTCTATGTGGATAGAGGCAACACCTTTTGCATCTTTTAAAGGTAGCATTATAGGTGTTGGGTCCTGAGGACCAGGATGGCCGAAGATCAAAACCTAAATGTGCCAGGGGTTGATCATCGAAGCCAGGGCAATAACGATGAAGGAATTTGAGCGCTGATGTAGCTAATTTCTCAGCCACCTTCTACCGTCGATTCATTAGGGTCGTCACCTTCTACCCATATAGTGGAAGTATCCACCGTTTTCTTTGCTTTGCTTTGTCTATTAAGTAAGTCAGCCTCACAGCTATGGGACTTCCTAAAGAAAACTGCAATCGCAGTTTATCAACCACTCACAAGACCACCGAGATCTTCGACTTAGCTCCCAAAGGTCATCCACCCGGCCCTTCTGACGAGGGGGCGGAAGATAACGAAAGGGAGACAAAGTCCTAACTAAATCATAACACTATAACCTAAACCGTCTACCCATTCCATCCATCATATCAGTCGAGTCGATCCGATTCGTTCTTATCTATAGATAACGCAAGAGAGAACTTATGACCTCGCGGATGGAGAGGGATTCGAACCCCCGGTATTCCTATCAATACTTCGGTTTTCAAGACCGACTCTTTCAACCGCTCAGACATCCATCCCTTCGCGCTTCGCCCGCCCTATCTATCCGCGCGCTGGCAGGTAGGGGCTTATCTATGTGATTCGCTACGCTTGCTTGCGCCTATCGGCCTCCTTCCTGCCGTTCCGCGACACTTTTCCGGTAGTACGAATCGCTACGCTTCGCTTGTTTCTATATGATAATATGCACCGTCGGTTGCTGCGCTCCCTGCGGGTAATAGCAAGAGAGTGAAGAACGAACGATCCTCCAAACAAAAAGAGTGATTGAGTCCGACTCAGGCGAGTGAGTGAAAGGCGTGGCAAGAGAGCGAGTTCGACTCGCGAACGATCAGCAAGTGAAGGACCGATCCTTTAGCGCCAGTACAGTTGCGAGACTGGTACTTGGCGGCTCACGAGCAACATATAGACTAAGGTTGCCCATCACTCCCTCGCTCCTTTTTGAAGGCCCACCGCTCTCGTTCCTCTCCCGGTGGTCGAGTGACTTCGTTCCTCCATAAGAACACTGAACGCCCAGCTTCGCAGAGCAGCTCTCTCCCCAGCCCACAGCATAGTGTGGAATCTGGATCTACTGTGTGTTCTGACTCTATTGGATCAAGTCAGATACTGACGCCTTCTACTACTACTATGGAGAGACTAAGCTCTATTTCAGAGATTGGACTCTCTTACTGTGATTAGTCTGGGCTGTTCCCGAGCCCGCCAAAAAACGTGAGCTGATGAATAAGTCCCGCGCGTCTCACGCGCCTTACTGATCGGGGCTTTTCATCCTCCGCTTCTTTCCGAGAGCGATAATAACCGGCTTTTTGGCCGTAGATTGCGGGGATCGAGATCGAGCAAGGAGACTTTGGAGAATTTCCTTCGGGTAAGCAAGTACTTTTTGTATTAGCGGTAGATCAGAGAAAACCTTCTTTTCCGTACGTCAGTTCCGGTAGTCGAGGGAGGTAGGTTCAGTACTTAGCTGGAGAAATGTCGAAAGAATTTCTCGTAAGTATATAGTCGTTTGAATCCTCTTTTGAAGTTCGGGGTTCATACTAGCCATTCCTGAACTCTGTCCACCTTAAGAAAGAGAATTTGCTTAGGCTTACACTAACGAAGGTTTAAGACTAGGCAAATATGGCCTTACAGCAAGCCTCACTCGAGACGCAAGCCAGACTAAAAAAGCCCTTAAAACCGCCTCAACGCCTTAAAGAAAGCCATAGAAAGCATATGGGTTATGACCCTTATGGCTTATGGCAGCCAGTAGCGCCTTATGGCTGCTTAAGGGTCTTCTCCATAATCCACTTAAGGAATTCTTTTCTCTTCCTTCCTTATGGCGAAGCTGAGGAAGCATATACCATAGGTTCTGTGTAGGCCCCGCATAATTCCATCCCCGGCACCCTACGTGCCTAAGATACACTATTGCTCCGTAAGACTACGCTTGCGTGAGGATTCCGCTACTGAAAATGTGGTTAGTGCCCATGCATGCCTTCGCTCCACTAGCCTTAACTGACCTAGCGGACTAGCGTCGGCGTACTTCGTTCTGTCTTTAAATCTTTCATTCGTCGGGCGGAGGCAAGCAACAAAGGGTATAAAATAAAAGCAGCTAGGCAAGCAAGAGATGTGAGGCTTCGCCGATTGAGAACACCAATGTCATAAAAACTCTAATAGAAAGAAAGTATAAATCATTAAGTTGTGTTTACCTCGTTGGGAGCGAACAGAGTCATAGCTCACCCTCATAGTCTAAAAACGAAGAGGGTGAGCATAAGACGGAGTGAGTGAGCAACCCAATGTCAAGAACCAGAGCGAAGGGCTTCCCGGTGAGGAGAAGCCCGAGCGGGAGTTCGTTCTTGCGTCTAAGGCTTCGCCGATTGAGAACATAGCCACCCGGCGATTGAGGGGGCGCAAGGTATAGGAGGATTAGGGGTTCAAAAGAGAATCCCTTCTTAGAGCTTTTCAGTGAAGCGAGGAAGTACTGTGAACACTCACTCCCTCTGTTTCTGAAGTCGTAATTATGTATGACTCGAATTGGTAAAGTGAAGGCATAGCTCGAAGTCAAGGGAAGGGCTCCCCCCGACCAAGATGGGCTTCGGGGGGGGAGCCCGAGTGCAGACTTCTTTACAGTTGATGAGGCAGGGAGGACTCCGGGGTTCAAAAGAAAATCCCTTATAGACTTGCTAAGTGAACGAGGGGGTACTGTGAACACTCACTCCCTCTGTTTTTTAGTTCGTAATGTTGACGTTGACTCGATTTGTGAATTGATGGCGTTAGCTCTTCCTTTCAAGTAAAGGAGGGAATCTAGTTCCGCAATTCCTCATCGAATTCGGAATTGAGTAAGGGCGGACCATTCCCGCAAGGGCAGGAAAGGGGAAGGAGCCTGTCGCAGTACCAGTACCAACCCCAGTCCCTCTGAAAGGCGGTCTCTTCTCTCAGATCCCTATGTTCCAGCCACCTACTTCCTCTGAAGGGAGTACTGTGATAGAAGGAATCCAAATAGTCACTGGAACCAGCAGAACCTCTGTCCCATCCAAGAGAATCAAAAGAGAAGACTTCATCAACATTGCCCATGGATGCGGATGGATTAGCGATGATAATTCCAGCAGTTCTGAAGGTGAAGAAGAAGAGATAACTCATGACATCAGAGCTGTCATCAATGGAAGAAGGCCCCCAATAGATCTGGCCTACGAAGATAAGCTTCCCTATGCTTTGACGGAAGATCTATCTATCCTTGGTCGTTAGACGGTATGAACAAGCAGCAGATTCAGAAAGTCTTATCTCTTATGATAGCAGCTGCAAATGCCTATACTGCCCGACGGTTACTCAGCTCACCAAGCTTTTGAAGCTATCACTGGGGGATTCATTGGATCCCCACCCCAAAGAAATGCATGGTGGGCAGCCATACCAGATCCAACAAAGGAAGCCTTAAAGAACTCGTTTGCCCAGAATCCTGATGGCACACCGGCACTATAAAATCGAGGGCAAATAATCTACACATGCATCACCCTGCTGTTATCTACCATCTATAAGCATTTCTGCGGACCCTTCGAAAATACCAAATGGCAACATCGAGAAGCTCTCCTCAACCTCCGGATTTCGACTTTGCGAGACTATTCATGGTACAAGCAGAACTTCCGGATTTCTTTCCTAGATGACTTCAACTCAGCCATCTGGAAGGACAAGCTCATAGCTGGACTTCCAAAGGGTTTTGCTGATCTTGTCCGAGCGGGAACATGAATCTAGCCGAAGCAACGTATGGAGAAGTCCTTTAAAACTGTCCAATCAAAAATGGTTTCATGGTGGCTCTCTCTGGCATTTCGGTCATGGACGCGAGAGTAGCCAGAGCGTCTACGAAGCGATTATTGTCTCTTGGGAGAACGATCTCTCATCAAATTGATAAATCAAAACCTCGAGTCGAGCATTTCTTGATATGGAATCAATTTCTCGTCTCTTGTTTTCCAGTTTCCATTAGTCTGACTTATGACTAGCTTGGAATCTCCCCTCACATCGAGGCGCTTCGCTTTAAGGACATGTCAATGGCAAGCTTGAGCCCGGCTATACAGGCTTCGTACTCCGCAATGTTATTCGTACATTCAAAATTCAGTCTGCTGATCAATAGTCTTTCCTCTTGGGACATCATCATTCTCCCTATACCATTTCCGGAGTCATTAAAGGCTCCGTCGAAGTTCATCTGCCAGTTATTGGGCTCTTCCGCAGTGACAAACAAGAGGTCTTCATCGGGGAAGTCTGTCTTCAACGGTTCGTAGGCCGGGACGGGGTGCGTGGCCAAGTGATCGGCGATGGCCTGTCCCTTGATGGATTTCTGAGTGACATAAGTTCAAACTCGAACAGTATTCACTGCCATTTAGAATCCTAGAAACAGCTGGCTTCTCGAACAAAGACTTCAGAGGATCCATTCGGGCCAGCAGCTTAACCCCGAGTGGGCCAGCATGTAATGTCTGAGCTTCTGGGTTGCCCAAACGACAGCAAGGCGACGTCTTTTCCAGAGGCGTGTACCTCGTCTCATATCCGACTAGAGTGTTGCTCAGGTAGTAGATGACTTGCTCTTTCTTTCCTGAGTCGTCATGCTGACCCAGGACGCACCCCATTGCGGTTTCGGTTGTGGAGAGATAGAGCAACAACGGTCGGCCAGGGACTGGCGGAACCGATTCAATAAAGATTTCTTAATCGTCATCGAATGATTCTTGACATTCCTGGTTCCACTCAAACGTCGGCATCCTTGCGAAGAAGTCGATGAAACGGCTCGCACCTCGTGGCTCTAAGCGATATGAATCTTATTATAGCTTGGATGCGGCCCTGGAGGCTTCTCAATTCTTTCAGAGTGCGCGGTGGAGGCATCTTCGTGATAGCCCCAAAATACGAATCTTCTTGCTCTACCCACCACTGGATGGAGGGGGGACCGACCAGAGAAAGAACCTGCTTTTCTCTCTGGACCGGACGGCTTCGATTAGCGGAGGGAGAAATAGATATGTTGGGTGAGGGTGAAGATGCGCCGGAAATAGAACCTGGAGCCAACAGGATCTGGAACGGGTCCAATTCGATCTGCATCTGGATCTGGCAACTGGCTGATTAAGAGAAACTGCCTCCACCATTGGTGGTTCTTAATCTCGATCCCGTAGGAATGCTCTTGGTCTTGATAAAACCAGATCAGGATCAATTGCTGCTATCACTCCCTATGCTTCTGCGTCCCATACCCCAACCTCTGCGGGACTGCTCGCTTTGGCAACAGGGGGCTCCGGAACTATATGAAGGTATGCTTCGGCCTCCCGATCCGAGAGGGACGCGACGCGAGATGATGATGGGTCAACCGCGACTGGAGCTGCTGGTGGAACTGCTGCTTCCGCTCGGTGAATAGAATAAGCCCTCAAATTGTTCTATTGAAGAGTATAGAAAGGAGTTGCTGTTCAGGCCACTGCAATTATGTTATGTCTCGATCGGATATCCAAGAGGTGACTTATACACCAACTGTACTGCTGCTAGCTCAGAAGCTTTTGGATCAACAATGGTAACTCGAACTGGCGGAAAGGGAGTATAGCTTTGTTGAGGGTGAACTTACTGCTCCTGGCTCTACCTCATAGAGAGGCATATTTATTGGTTGAAAGTCGAGGTAAACGACTGATTCTTAGTCAACTCGGTTAGCTTCCTCTGCTTCCGGTGGTGGGACCACCGCTGATGCGGAAAACAAAAGGCTAGGTAATGTATCTCCAACTAGCTCTACCCTGGTCACTGGGTCAATAATCGGCCCGGTGGTTCTTCGACTGGAACCGGAATAGATCTTGGGCGAGGTGGTGGTGGGGAAGCTGCTGGTACTAGTATCGAAACCATAAGGGGCGTTTACGCTGGTACTGAAGCTTTGATACTCGTGCCTACGCAGCCTTTGTTCGCATCTCTCATCGATTCCCCTATGGAGAAGAGGAATAAATAAGAGCATTCATTGGTTGGACCTTTATGCTACCAGCCTCTGCTATTGAAACTCTTTCTAGACTATACGAGCTGTAGGATCATGAGCATCACCCACAAAAAAGGCATACATAGAAGGCGGTTTCTCACCCGGGTCGAGATCTGAGGCCGGTGCGGCAACCCATTGATCCACCGGAATAAAAGCGAGCTGCATTGGGGTTAGCAGCATTTTCAACCAAAAAAGCGATTCACTTGGTTTCAAGCTGCGTAGCGATCCTAAGAGATCAGATCAGAGAATTGAAGAGCGGAGCCAATCACAGATTAGGATCTCGTCCCACCAATTGAATGAAAATGGCGTTGAAACTACCCCCAGAACGACCGGGTTGTAGTTAAACCATCTCCGGTGAGAGACTCGGTCAACCGAGTCGAAAAAGAAGCACCTTGCCCATATTGATACCCCGTTTAAGGTATTCCAATTGCAAATCGGTATCTATACGCCTCTACTTCGGTTTGATAGCTTGTTAAGGAGCCAGCACCCCTTAGCCCGGTAGGGGGGAGAAAGCTGTACTAATTGTGGGAACATCAGTTTATGCCGGAACAGGGGTGAAGAAAGCAGCATCTCCGCCGCCATATCCATATTCAATCCCCCCGGCCCTCCTGTTTACCTCATTGCAGGGGTGAAAGCTGCACCATCACTAGCGACAGAGTCATTACGCTAAAAATCTTCTAGTTACGGATCGCTAAGGAAGGAGCTTACCTTGGATGACTTGTTCCTCATATTGCCTCAGGATCATCAACTGAAACTACTGATGCTTACTCATATGCTGGCCGGTCCGGTTAAATCCAATGGAATCCGCCTTAGTCTATACCTATACGGGTAGTGCTATTCGGTTCAAGGTAAGCAGCTGAAGCAACTGCAGGGGGTACCTATCCAACTCTCTCTGCCGCTGGCATTCCTTGTTTGAGGCATATCGATTATAGAAGACATATGGGTTCGGACGCGAGCGAAGGGAAGCTAGGTACTATGGTTCAATGGGTGAGGATGCTAGGTTACCTGGTTCTCAAATCGGGTATTGAACCCTCTCTCCCTGCAACTCAATCTGCTTCTATATCCTCCTTTTGGGGTCTCGATCTCGAACTCAAACTGATGCCTGAATCTCTGCTTTCTTCTACTACCAGCGGGCTAGCTGCCTTAGTTATGTTATATCGATCCCTTTGGTTGGAGGACGGATCTCGCTACATACTAGAAAGATGTTAATCGCCGCATTGGAACTACCTACCATGAACCTTCTACCCCGAAATCCCACCACTTAGAGTCCATAGGAGGTTGCGGGATGGGAACTATCGGGGCAACACCCTACCATTATACCAAGGGGAAGGGGAAATCACAGTAGGTTTCTATGGAACCCGATTCCTCTTGCTCTAAGTATATGGGACAATCTGCCCTCTGGTATCGGGCATCCGGAATCAGTCTCGTTAATTAGCAATTTCTCTCTTGCCATTAGCGAATCCCTTATTTCCTTCTGGTAAAAGGAATCTGTCCAACCTCTATCGGGCATCTAGAAAGGGTCATCCCTTGCAATTCCATTGGGAAATGTTTCACGCTATTGCGTGAAATAAGTCCTACTAAGCTAAAGAAGCAGATGAAGCATCGGGTCTTGGAGAAGAATAAGATCACAGAGCACAGCAAACCGCTAAACCATGTGCGCGTGATTGCTCGCCTATCATGAGTTTGACTTGCGCTCTAAAGCTGTCTTTTTGAGAAAGACCGGAGAGAACCTTTATGACATTCTTGTGGATAAAGCAGTCGGTGAAGCTTTTTCTTATGTTGTTTAACAGGGAAACTCTGGCAAGGTCTATTATTCCTTTTTCCCAGTGGGTGCAGGCTTCATCGAAAGGCTCTCCGCCTCGTGGCATTCTTGGATTCGCTTGCAAACAACACTTCTCCTCTCGCCCCCCTTGGATCATTTTCAAAAGGGTTTGCCCGACTGACTTAATAGTTACACCTTTATTGACCAGATCCCATGAGTGCTACTAAATGGCACGTCAGAGCTCCCTTCTCGTATTATGATTTGCCGCTTGATTCCGAAGACCAAACTTCCTTGTGATTTGTTGATTCGCATCGATAGAACCAGTTGTGTGCCACATACATGGCGCAAATCCCGAGCTTCCTGTTACCGATAGACATCAATCCAAGTCGCTGAGGGACCTAACTAAGAGTTCCCCTCTGGACCTGAGAGAAGAGAAGGCCGATCTCCTGCACAGATTCTCAATCAATATGCATTGAATGAAGGAATTGGTCCATTCCCTGGCCAATATTGGGTAAGCGCGTTCACGGATCAAGTCATTTCATATATGATGTTCCCGATCCCGATGACCCGCATACGATGTCAATGAGCGCTAGGAGAAGGAAGGGGACAATAGCACCGCTCGCCTCGCTTTGAACAAAATAAATCATCGCAACCAAAAGGAGACAACCATTTGTAGGGAAATCCATTCGATAGGAGGTATAGGATGGAACCGAATCTGCTTCGCGAGGGTATCGTTCGCACGACTAAAAGAAATTTAGCTAATTGACGGCAGGAGTAGGAAAAGGCACGTACGCGGGAAATTCATCGAAGTAACGCGATGGATTCGCAGGAATGAACGAAGAAAAAGCCTTCAGACAATTCAACATCTTTTATTTATGTTAGAAGGTGTAGAACGTTAGAAGCAAGTGGGCCTCCGGCCACACTACCAACCCTCGCTACGGCTTCTTTTGAAGCTCTAGTTCTCACGCATTCTAGCTTCAAGATCTGGCTTTCGCTTTGAGCGCGAAGCGGCTTGCTGAGATCAAATGAGATATCCCAACCTTTGATTGTCAAACTTGCAGTTCCCATGAACCAAGCACAGGATAGGATGGATGGTGTACCAATCCATTTCGTTGGGAAGATGGCGAGGATGAAAGAAGGATATCGAGAGAGAAATAGGAAAAAGAGTACGGAAGCTAGAGCGGAGATATAGGCTAGCTAAATGCCCTAAAATCCGTGTACGAAAGGTCCGCGATCCTGGGCAGTACATGGATAACCCGACTCACCAAGCGCTTAGGAACGTGTGGTGAAGGCGGAATAGAGTTTGCCGTTGAAATGATGACTTCTGGTGTAACCAAGTTTGAAGGGCGGAATGCTAACGAACCGGGGCTACAGCACCTGTTTATCCCGAATCCTCCGAATCAGATGTGGGGAAAGGAGAAAAAGGAGTCGTAGCTTATCAACCATAGGAATACCCTTACGACTTCACTTTCCGAGCTACGAGGTCCCTTTTAGCGCACTTGACTTATCTTATTGCGTATACAATAATCACTGAGCATACGTTGCTAATGGGCAGGTAAATTCTGAGAATCGTAGCGGAGACCGAGACTACTTATATAACTATTATGTGATTACTCCATGTGTAACGGCCAAGAGGTGTTGTATTCTATTTAATTAAACAGATTCTTTCTTACATTGATATACACATCCTTCACCCAATCCGCTCAAAGTATTTGAAACTCTTTCATGGTATCAGAGCACTAGCTCTTGGGAAACGTTCACTTGGTTCGTGTGAAGTGTAGTCTGAATACCTTGTTACGTGTTTTCTCTTTGGCGCAGTCTACCGCTGTGTCTGCATCCTTCTCTTCAGAACTTAGTATCTCGTCTATCGCCCATTTTTTGTCCATAAGATTGACACAGACGAACTATATACCATGGAAAACCCAGATAATGTCGTTAATTGAAGTACAAGATCTTCTCAGTTTCATTGATGGAACTGAAAAAGAACCAAAGAAAGTGACCTTGATCGAAAATAGCCGAATTGGCGCGAACTAAACAAAATCCTTTCTTTCCTTTTGCATTAGGTCAAAACTTTCCCAAAAAAGACAAAAGCGAAGGGAGCCCTCGTCCCACTTTCCCTTCCCCACCCCTCTCGGGGTGGCCTCGCCTTTTTCGGCTACTTATGATAGAAAAATATGGGGCACGAGTCATTTTCCTTGGCTAACAATAAATGTCGTTTTGACCATATCCGCGGGTTCTTCAATTGTCTTTCTCCCTCATAGAGGAAATGACGGTGGTATACTATATGTATCCGCTTATTGGAACTCCTTCTAATGACCTATGCATTCTGTTATCATTTCCAGTTGGACGATCCGTTAATCCGGAAGATTATAACTGTTTCCATTTTTTTGTTTTTTAAGGGTCTCCTTATCTTTAGGAGATGCCTGATCAGGGATCTATGCAACTTGTCATTCTTGAAATAAGTAAACCAAGGAAGGTCGTCTGATACTGCTGCATCTTCAATAGCGCATACAATCGCATCTTGATGAGCCGGTTGGTCCAGTTGTTCAACCGTAATTGTATGAAAATCATCTCCATCTGGAATCTCAAACATCGAGGGCGCCATCGCATCCGCAAATTCATTATCTTCCCGCCGAGTCCTCGAATTGTTTCCACATTAAACTCACTATCTCTTAGTAGGGTAAAAGCTTTACATCCGCCAGTTTTATATTCATCTGACGATTTGCTTAATTACCAACTCTGAATCTCCGATTCCAATTGGATAATCTGGCCTGCATAGCTTCATACTCTGCTATGTTGTTGGTAGCAGGGAACCTCAACCTAAAAGCTTCGGGGATCCTTTACTCCTTATTGGGATATTCAGACTATCCCTATCCCTGCCCAATTGGGCATTCAGAGCTCCGTCAAAAGAAAATTGCCACAACTTCTCTTTCTCTTCTTCTATTGCAAACGACGTTCATCTGGGAAATTAGTTTCTAAGGGAGAAGGCAAAGGGTGGTTTGCTAAGTGATCTGTGCTTGACCTTTCATTTAATTAATGGCTTTCTGGGGAAATCTCAAACTCCGAAAAATGAAAAGCAATTGCTATGGTCAATGCTGGCTTCTCAAACAGGTATTTGAGAGGATCCATACGAGTGTAGGATTAGGCACTTTAGGTACCAAAACCATGATAGTGGAGTTAACTTCCCTTGAGGATTTTCGAGTCGAGAGAAGTGACCAGACAAAATATAGTGGTGAGGTAGTCCTCTTCTTATCCACCAGAGAAAAAAAGATGGATGAAGAGTGCAGTTAAGGGGCGAGCACGCCAGGCCAGAGATGGATATTATAGCGGATCTCATGTCCCAAGCGTTCAGAAGCGATAACTAGGTGATAGCGAGGCTAATTAATAAGCTAGACCACGCTCCGAGCCAAGGGAGGTGGTAAAGAGGTACTATTATAAGACGTGGGTGGCTGGAGACGGAGCTTCCTCAAAACCCTAATTTCTTTATAGCATTTAATTGATCCGTTATCCGCGGGAGGGAGAGGTTTCATACGTTTGTGTTCGCACTACCTTTTTCATAAGTTTGAGTTTGTGATTATTATTAAAAGTACTCATTGAGAGTGGTCGGAGCATGCTGCCTAACCTTCCACTAAATGGCTTGAGCCCGGACATACTTTATAGGACCTATTCTTCGTCTTCGACTCCTTCCTTATCCCACCTTAGCTTTGCCAACAACAACCACTGCAACTGGAACCGGAACCAGAAAATTAGCTGGCTTGCTTCCAGTGCGCACTCTGCCCTGACCGTTAGCTACACCCGGTGGAAAGCCTGCGATAAAAGGTATGTAACTAAGCAAGCGCTGGCTTATTATGTTATCCTCTCGGAGATACGGACGAACTCTCTGAATTAAAGTAAGGCTTCAAGCCCTAGGAATTAAGAGCTAGGAAAAGGCCCACCAACCGACGCTTCAGATTGCATGCCAACCTTCTTCCCCCCTTATGCCCTGTACTTCTTTGACACCTGCACCAGGGCATAATATCATCTTAATTTACCCATGTAACAGGTTTTTTCAACGTTTTGAAACGGCAAGTCATTATATCTTTGATACGCAACCAGACACCTTTCTATTATTCCATTCAAATGGATAACACATCCACTAGGGAAGCCCACTGGCGCACCCACTGATGAAGCTCCGAAGCATCCACAAAAGCATCCAAAGCAGAGACAGACTAAGATGCAGAAGATTTTGAAATCGGAGATGAAGAAGATGGCGAAGATTAAGATACTACGAGTAGAGTCAATCAATAACTGGCAAAAAGCCGTTGGTAAATCACTGTTTCGTAATAAATAGAATACCTGAGAATAATACCCGAAAAACACCAATCTCATACCGGAATCGTGTTCGAGTTCAGGCGCTTGCTTCGACTCGGCAACAAAATAGCCCCGTCAGTCCATAAACGCCAGAGAGAGAGAGTAACACACACACAGGCTTTAAAGAAGGTATATCCGCTGGGCGGTAGGTAGACTTAGGGGCATGAAATGAGGGGAAATAGTCCTGAGAGAGACTGGGCGCTTATTAAGGCCGGGCATCAATCACAGCGGAGGTCTCATTTATCGGGGGATTTCCGCCGAGAATAAATTAGTTGTTAAGGTAGCCTCTAAAAGGGCTAATATGTATACTCCGAGTATAGTCCTCACCACTAGAGGGCTTAGGCATTCATATTCGGCGAAGACTCGCTACCAAGCAGCATGGGGGTCTCGTCTCACACAAGGGTGTAACTCGGCCAGTGAGTTCCCGAAAAGGGTAAGAAGGTGAGTCTCTTTTTGCAGCTATTCAATTGGAGGGGGAAGCGGGATCATCTTGTCTTTGGCAAAAAGCCTTCCTCCCTGAAAATGAAGCTAGTTCGTCTTGCTCAAATCATTGACGGTACTGGATGTAATAGGATTTCGAAACCTTTCTCCTATTCCTGCCCTATGCCCCCGCCTATGAAATCGGGCTCTTTCTTCACGCCCGGTCTTTCTTTCAGGCAAGGCAACTCGATCTTTTCGTCCTGCCGGTCTAGCTCGACGATCAGACTGAACATCCAACCAAAGAGCTATTCCAATAGTGGATAAATAAAGATATTGTACAACTAGCCACCTAGGATCATGAAGATAGAAGCATTTCGCACGCACAAAGAGATGATAAGATGATCTCATCATGTAACCATAAGTGTGGAATAACAATCAAAAACTTACAGTGAGTAAACCTTGCCAGAAATAGTGGCTCCAACCAACTACGTAAGAAAGGTCTTCGGAGCGTACTCTCTCTCAGTTCTAGCGCGTGAATTGAAGCGCCTTGCTTTCGGGCACGGGAAGTATACCGTAGCGCCATAACTACTAGTCAAGGTCCGTGGGCTTTAGAAATCCATCTTTAGCGGACTAGTATAAGACAGAAGATCGCGCAGCTAAGGCACAGCTAAGGCGATTCACCCTTCAGCCGTTAGACCATTAGCGAGAAATGCCTACCAGCAGGAGAAGCTCCAGTGCCAGCAGAAATCAATCAATCCAGAGACCGAGACTACAAGTGTAATAGGGTCGGACGAGAACCAACTAATCTTATATATATGTAAAGAATGACATGACATACTAGATCAGTACTTAAACCAGGCATCTCATCGTAAGTCCAAGCCTTTGTATTCCCTTTCAAAAATGCAAAAGTTGCAGACATACTTTCTAATTCCAGATGGTCCCTCCCTGCAGCTGCAAATCAAGATCTGCAAGAAATTTGGGAATGTATCAGAGCGAGGTTGTGCTTGGAGCTTGTCTTCTTGACAGGCCTACTTTTCTTTGTTCAACTGGGCTAATGTTCATAAGTAACAATACTCTTTTTAATTAAATAAGTGTTTAATTAAGTAACAATTATGTAATTCAATTTTAGTTTGATTTTTCATTAAAAATGAGTTCTATTATATTCTTGTTATTAGTTCGAGTTAAGAGTTGGACTTTCTAAAAAGCGTCTGTCTAATGTTTTGAGAGTTTGTTGATTTAGATTCTGATGAACACTTGAAGCGGCTTAGTTTGATTTGTGAATCGAGAGGTAGGTCAGTCAGCCGAATATGGAAGATTGAATTGTTATAGAAGCCCTTTTGAACATCGGTTGAGACTGATAAGACGCTAGTTGTCTTTATAAAGTATGAAATAGAATCCATACAGGCCTCACAGCCATATAGAAGAAAGAGTCACGTAAGGGACGGAACGGAATTAAATAATCTTAGGGCCTCAGGCATCTTATTCTTTGATTGAGTTCATTTTCCACCATGCTTTTGAACTCAATAAACTTTCGAAAGACTTCATATTTTTCTGTCAAGAAATATACCCACACATACCGCGATAAATCATCTATGAATGTAAGCATGTAGCGCTTACCGGAGCATGAGGGAGTGCGAACTCTTCCAAAGACATCTGAGTGAATAAGCTCCAGTGGCCTTGTTGCTCGCACCTTCGATTCTCCCCAAAAGGCTGCCTATGTGCCTTACCAAACTGGCACCCTGCGCATACTACTCCATTGCGCATTTCAAGGCACGGAAGACCACGAACCATTTCCTTCTTCATCATCGCCTTCAGACGATTATAGTTTACATGTGCCAAACGGGCGTGCCAGAGGTCTGCAGTCTCATGTTGACAGGTTTTGTCAATATATGCTGTACCAGCAGATAACACGTACAGCTTCTTCACCTTTCTGCCTTCCATTAGGATGTCTCCACGAACATCTGCGTTCGCCAATACTTTGACATCCTCTGGACCGAAAAGCACATAGTGCCCAGCTGCTGTAATCTGAGGAACCGATACCAAGTTTTTCTTCATTCCCGGAACGTGGTAAACGTTCTCCAAGACTTTTGATCCTCCTTTCATGGGCGAAATGGGCAGGTCACCCACATGCTCCACTGGATGTACAGTGTTGTCCGCCGTGACAACTGCATCGTTACCTTTGTACTTTTGTAGCCTTAGGAACTTACTCATATCACCAGTGATGTGAGCAACCGGAATCCACTATCCAATCGGTCTCGTAGTTGATTCCATCATTCAATACACACGGAGAAGAGAAGAGGGAAACACCTATACTCTAATAAAAGGAGGAAACACTCTTTCTAAAAAATCCACTACCCGGCTGCTCTATGTATCAGCACGTCAGACATCGGTAGTCTCAAATCCGTCCCTTCCCCCACTCTTTATTGGCTCGTTTCGTAGGAATAGAGTAATCAAAGTAATTGCGTCTATCACTGAGGGCAGCCAAGAGTCACTCAGGGCTTTAGTACTACACTACTCAGCTCGTTATAGTCCATTAGAGTGTTTGAAATCCCTGAATCCGTACTCTGTATGGAGCAGTAGGCTGGAGTTATAGTCCGTATCCGTACTACTTGCCTGGAGTAGGAAAGAGTGTTCTATCTTTTAGCCAGTCACTCTGGTAGTGCGTTTGTTCCTTATGGTTCGCAATACAATAGTGACTTAGGTTTGTTTCTCTCCGTTCGCTATAGTCCATTAGTGGGTCTAAAGTCTAATCCTTCTTGTCCGGTAAGCAAGCCTTCGTCTCGCCACAACACAAGCTGTGATATAATATAATCTGTCTATACCTCACTCGGTTCAGTCAGATTATTCAGTAAGATATGGTTTGATGTTTGAGGCCTCGCTTCACTAACTGAAGTCGGTTCCTCGTGAACTCCGTTAGCTAGGCGCAGGTCCTTCCCCCTCCTAGTAGTCAGTCCGTTCTCTCGGGGTTACTTACTCTCGTTTAGTTCGAACGTAGCCCGCAGGGGGTTGTAGGGGCGACTTCCAGAGAGAATTACGGCGAGGAGAACTTATGGACAAAAAATGAGCATTCCGGTAACTACTTTAATAAGTAAATAAAGGAATTATTTGAGCTTAGTTGTTCTCAAAAATAAGTAAATAAAACAATTATTATCGCTTAGTGCTTGTGCTAAGGAAGAGAATGAGCGGGTGCTCTACTCTAATATGCCCTCCGTTTGAAAGCAACTGGCATAGTTAATGGACGAGTTCGTCACTGTCTTACCTGCTTGAATGCTTTAGTGTCTTACTTTAAGAAATTCCAAGTTGAATAGGAATAGAAGAGGACAGGGCAAAAGGGGCTACTGGGGAAGGCGACGGAAGGAACTGATTGACCTAAGTAAGTAGGCATGTGTGGCACTTTCGGAAGGGGGAATCAGACTAGGCTGTCACTGTTCTAGAAGAGGAAGCGTAGCTGGCACGAATTGAATGCAGGGTAAGGAAAACCCTTAGGAAACCACCCGTTACTGCATTCATTAAGAGTGAAAGCTGAAAGTCTCTTTCTAGTATTAAGATGGAAAGCCTGCCCTAGGTAAGGAAAGGGAGGAAAGTTAGTAACTAGGGCTTACGCTGAAACTCAAATCTACGCTGGATCAATTATTCGTTTTATGAACGCTTCAGTTTAGTGTCACCATACTAAAAGCATCGAAAAGGCGGTTTTTCAGCATTCAAATAAGCCAATTAATCGACCTTGAATGTGACGTGGATACGGTTGAGATTCATTCATAGGCTTTAGGTGATTAAGCTGGTCAAGTTGAAGGGGAATAACTTCCCAGTCCGTCCTTGGGGACGGAAGCCTCCGCATCACACGTCCCGGCGATAGGCAGAGACCAAGATTTTACCATCAGCTAGAAGGTTCTAGTACCTTTGTTAGCCGGGCCCATGGTTTATATTAATATTATCTCCACAAGTCTTATAGGCTATCCTAGTACAAGCGTCCTGGCGTCGGGCCTAAGTGAGCCATATTGTTTCATACAGCACGTGCCGTTCCTACCGGCTCTGTGACGTTAACCTAAAGCTCTAGTTCTCACTTCGCGCAGCTCCGTTCACTCCCTCTGGGGATTCTTCTTTCATACGTAGTCTTTCAAACTTGATTCAATGGTGTCAAGCTCCTTCTGCGCCGCTAGCGCTACTACTTTGAAAGCCCGCCCCTGCTTAGTGTCCGTGAATGAGGGAGGAAGGAATTTCTGCTTTCTTACTCTCTGTTCAAGGAGACAACACACCGGATTTGCGGCATCCACCGTATTTGCCGAAAGAAGGTTGAAGAGTGAAAGCACTCTACGATTCAGATTTAGCTATAAGTTAACCAGTCATGAGCTAATATCACAGCTCCAATCATAGCAGCCAATGCTACTGTTCGAGTCTTTGGCTTAAGCTGCAACGGATCAATCAAATACCTCTGCTCATCTGTCGTAACACTAACACACTACTCTATCCATCTATCTATAGAAAACCCCGGTTGACTTCTTTTTGTTTCTTTTAATAAAGAGTGCCCTATTCTCCTTAACCCCTTGGAACCCATACCTCTCTTTTAGGCGCGGTAAGGCTCGCTCTGTTCTCAAGGCTTGGGGCGCGGTCTTCGTCTCCAGCCGATGCCAAAAAACCGATCGGAAAAGCCGATGTTAGAGTAAAGCATTCCCCAGAAAGAAAATAAGGCAAACACAAAGGCTAACAACTCAAGCAATCTGCCTTTCTCTGTGTTGAAGAAGCACGGGAAGCAGAGGCACCAATGGTAGCATCAGTGGTTCAAGTGCAGTGGGTAGCAATAATTCCAAATGAGGGGTTGGAGGCGTAGCTTTATCTTTCGTTTGAGACTGGGCTGCCCCCTTATTTGTACTCCGTACAAGCGGACTCCAAAGGTATTAAAGGCGAAGTATGCTGCTTAGTTTCGTAGCTCCGTTTGCCAGGCTCATCAACTGAGATTCCCAATTGCCGGTATCATTGAAAACTTGTGATTCCGGTCAAGTCAACTACTTGAATTCAGCAGCTAGCCGGGTGAGAAGTAGGACAAAGATCTCAGTCAGAATCAGAGAATTTCTCACTTGGCACTGACTCTTTCTCTTTTGGATCGGATTCAGCCTGGTACGCTGAGGTTAAGCTTTTCCCGCATTCCTGTTGATGCAGAGATCAGACGAGAAGGCCCATCTCTTTACTAGAATCCGATGTGATAGAAGGTAGTGCGGTTGATTCTCTTCCTTTATAAAGACTTGCCCCCGGCCTTGTCAGCTCATCAGTAAGGGTCGAGCGGTCTTCTTTTCTGTCTGATGGTAATGCGAATCTCGAATCTCTTTATGCTAGCGAATCTATTGCAATTGGTCTATGGCAAAGGGTCATCTGTCCAATAATCAGTCGGAATCAGTCCACGAATGAGTTTCTTCTTTTAAATAGATGCCCTTCCCGCTTTTCTTTCTTCTGTCAGTCGTTCCAATTGGTCCCTTTAATAGTAAGCCTATAGAGGCCTCTATCTCGAATTTCTCGCTTTAATAGGCATTTTTCTTTAGAATGCTTTTTTCGGTTTGTGGGGGAAAGAGTGAAATTACAATCTCTTCAAAGCTAGAAATTCTTAGATCTGAAATCCGATTGAAACCGATCAAAGACCTATTTATATGGAAAGCCGAAAGCCATGGGAAATTCTCCATCGCTTCGGCATGGGAGTTGTGCAGACCGAGGGTTGCCAAAAAAGATTGGGCGACGGTTCGTCTGGTCATCTAAAGTACCTACAAAAATGAGTCAATTCGGTTGGAGGATCATGAACAACGGTCTTCCGGTTGACAGCTCCGTCAAGAAGGTGGGTGTTCGGCTAGCATCTCGATGCTATGTTTGTCAGAAAGGGTTTGAAGAAGACCCACTTGTTCATTAAATGTGAGATTGCTGAATGGGTGTGGAAAGAAGTTTCGAGTCTGTGCAACGTGAATCTGATTCCCAATCAAACGATTCAGACCAGATTCTGACTTTGGTTTAGTCGTGCTAAAGGTGGGTCTCAAATGGCCTTGATAAGAGGAATCGCCCCGCTTTTCGTCGCCTGGGAACTATGGGCAGAGCGTAACAAGAGGAGGCTAGGGGAGGGAATCACTAACCCGGACCAAATGTCGAATGAAGATTCAAAGATGGATGCTGGAAAATAGATAGGTCTGCTAAATCCGAAGAACGAATTCTCATTCGTGGATAAACTCTCTCTCGAAGCCATGAGCATACCGGCACAAGAAGTGTCAATTCCGTCAGTGATTAGAATTCGTTGTTCGGAATAGCCCTAACTAAAGTGAAAGTGACTCCATAGCCCTATAATAAAGAAGGGGGGGACAAAATTCTGCTCTTCTTTTCATTGATTTTGGCTCTTTCGGCTATGCATAAGTGCCGAAGAATCTTTCTGTTACTTTGAGCTTCCATGGAAGTTGCCCCTCCAGCAATGCCTCTATCATCGGCGAATAAGCTGTGGTTGATTGATCTAACCTCCGGGGGTGTCGCTTCATTTTTCTGCATTGCCTCGTTGAATTTCCTTCCCAAAGTCTCCGCTATCATGATGTAGAGGTAGGGGGCCAAACCAACCCCTTGGCGGATGCCTCTTTCCGTTCTGAAAAGCTGGGTCTCCCATTTGATCAATCGGAAAGCAAAAATACGTCGTTTTGTTGATACACGCCCCGATTCACTTGGTCCGGTCCGCTGAGAAACCGACGCTTTCTAAAAAGTTTGAGGATGAATTCCCCTCTATCGAAGGCGCTTTCCACATCCAACTTGCATCCTTTTCTTCTTATCTTTCTTTGCTTCATAAAGCACTTACTGTCTGTATGGTGATGGTGCTGTTCGGAAATCGATCGACCTTTTAGGAATGCACATACAATCATCTGATATGAATCTGCACAGAATTTTATCCAACAGCGATCATTTTAGCTTAGCGGAGATTTGATAAAGCTCAAAGGAATAGCCCCTTCGGGGGGGTCTGAATCTGTCAAAGGCTTCAGGCCTCTGATCTTTCGGAGCAAGCATTAGAAAAGTAGAGTTTACCGCCCCTGGCATTCTACCCGTTCGTCTCACTTCTTCGACGTGTGCTAGGAGGTCGTTTTTGCATTCGCATAGGTCCAAGTAATGTTGGAAGATTTTCATTTGAAATCCATCGGGCCCGGGGGCTTTGTCCACCTGAGATTCAAAACCTTCTTCACTTCTCCGAGATAGGCTCATCTAGAAATCCATCCTCAAAAATGGATATGAAGCAGCCGGTGCCTTCCACCAGGGCTACTGGTTCTGTCAATCGCCTCCTCCTTGAACTTCTTCTTCAATCAACTTAATCGATCAAAGACTCTCTTTAGCACCACGAGGTGATCGTTTCTTGTCCTGGATTTCACGAGGATATCATCGACATAATCCTAAATATCCGTATGCTTCATATCGTGAAAAATTGCGGTCATCGCCCGGTTGCTCCTGCGTTCTTCATACCGAACGGCATGACCTTATAGCGTCCCCCATTGCGTTATGAACGATGTTTTCTTCTGATCGGCTTCCGCCTGATTATATAAGGAAAATCCGTCCATGAATGACAGCATCTCGTGGGCTGCGGTGTTGTCCACGAGCAGATCAATATGAGGTAGCGGGAAGTCGTCTTTGGGACATGCCTTGTTTAGATTTCTGAAGTCGATGCATACTCGAACCCGTCCATCCTTCTTATGCACGGGGACGTGAAATCCAATCAGAATAATCGGAGGCTAATCAAAAAAACCTCTAATCATTTCCTCCTTAACTTTCATTTCAAAGTCTGGCCTTAATCTTCTCAGCTTTTGCTTGACTGGTTTGGCCCCTTCAGCCAAAACCAGATGATGCTCCACGAGCGCGGGATCCAACCCCGGCATATCTCTTTATGACCAGGCAAAGACGTCTTGGTAATCTTTGAGAAACTCTACGAGGTCCTGCCGGGAAGACCCAATCTTTGTGAGGCGGGGGTTGCCTTCGTGCCTATGGGGGAACCGACGGTTGACTTCCTCGGTTTCTTCGATCACCGCGGAAGAGGTCCTCTCGAACCGATTGCAAAGATCGCTTAATTCCTTGGCCGCGATGGGAGGGAAGGGGGAGAGGGATGGGGTTGGTTGGAAGTCGTCTCTAGAGATGCAATCCTCCACTTTGCAATTCAGATCAAAGGAGAGAGAGAAGAGGTTTGGACATCTAGAGGCGAGAGAACGGTGACCCAACCAAACATCTTGAAAAAAGGATATGGAGGCACCATTTCCCTGTAGCCAAAATGCTTGCGGAATTTTGTTCTGCACTTGAGGAACCCTTTCCAGACGTGTGATCCATTTTGAACAGGATTGATGTAAATGTCACGCCCATTAGGAATAGAGCTGTTCGTTCGGATTCATCAATAGCTAGTTCCTTCCTTCTTGAGGCGGGTAGATCAGGTTTAGTCGCTTCCCCATCAGCGGGCATTGGAACGAGGGAATCACCAACATAGGATTCTTTAACGGGGAGGTCATCAACGGTTTGTGGCGATAGATAGACCGAGAACTTTTCTCATTCCGCCGGACTACTTAATGACTGAACCATGTAGGCATGGATGAGCGAGTGGAGAAGCAATGACAGCAAGGGATGGGATAAGACGACACGACCATATAGGGGTAGGATGATCACGGCTTGTGTCAAGGAAGGCTATTCTCGGCCAACTACTCACGCTTCTTATCGCGTTCCATCTATAGTTTCCTTGGTTTGATCAGCTGGTGGCTAATCCCCACGATCGCCTACTCTTCCTACTGCTTCTTCCTCGCCGGCGAGGGATTTGATTTAGTCCTTTCTCCCAATTGCGGAGGGTGAGACGATCAGTTCGACGCATCTATTCCTTCATCGCTATCGGCCAGAAAAGGGATGGGAAGTTCGGATCACGCTCGATCGGCAAGGGATGGTGATCAGGTGGGGTGGAGATAAAAAGGTTATGGTGGTTCGGAGGGATGAGATAGAGGTTCCATTCCTTTACCCAACACCGGAAAGAACGATACGAGGGAAGAAGGCGGGGAAGGATCAGAGGGTGGTTCAACCAGAAAGGATTAGGAATGAAAGGTTTGATAGGCCAGGCTATCACGTCGGGATAAGGCATACGGAGATCATCAGCTTATGGCGGGAAGGATGGATGAGCTTACGGATGGGATGGATGGGGAAATGAAAGCTTTCGACGGCTGGTGAGGCTGGGTGATCGAAGTAATGAGCGGCCATCCATTTAAAGGCCACACCAACCCTTGTGGGTTGGGAGGTAGAGGGAAGAACTCCTGAGGTCGGATAAAGCCTATTTAATCAATCCCCTTTGTTCGAGGAGACATTTTCTTTCTTTGGTAGGTCGAACTTTCAAGAATAAACGGAAGAAGGAGAGGCGGGTTATTCAAAGTCTCTCGTCCCAACGACGGGCGAACGGCGCTCTCGGCAATACCAGAATCTGAATCCGCAGGTGAAAGTCTCCTTCTATCCGACGGGTCTCAAGGCTAGGTTATTAAGGAATTTACTCGGATTCATCCAAGACTCCTGGGAGGTCGATCCCTCGATTCGACGATCCCCAGGTGTTCGGGAGGAGTGAACAAAAGCAGAGGGGGGGGTCCGGATTGATCGACCAACATCAGATAGAGATGCCAGGTTGAAGGATATAGGTGCTTGCTGGACTTGAATCTCCGAATTTCAGGGATGTAGGGGAATGATCAAGATCAGAGTCAGAGGAAGGCGAGAAGACAGTTATGTTCCTCCTGACTGAACAATTTCTACCCCATCCATTTCAATACCATCTTTTTAGAGTGAGGAAATATTCGTCATTTCATGCCTCCCCGCACCTTTCCCTGATAACCCTACCTATAGCTATGAGTAGGGGTAGGCAAAACTCTTCCTTTTTCGAATCTTCTGGCTAGAACAATATGCTAGGTGGTTAAGGAATTCCTTCCTCCGTAGTACCATCTTTTTCATCAAGGTGTTTCCACCCATTAAGGAAGAGGAGGAGGACAGAATAGGTCCTCCGTCATTAGAGTAGTTGATCCCAGTCGTCCCTCATGGAAACATCTTAATTCGGAAGGAAGATTGATTGATCCGGAAAGCAGGAGGTTGAATCAGGTCAGAATGAGATATTGATTGGACAGGCAGATCGGGGTCATTGAAGTCAACTGCAATGAAAAGGCGGGGTTTCTAATTCGAGAAGGGGATGCAGATGAAGGACTTTTTGGTCGAGCGAACAACTTATAGGCAGTCGGAGTCGGTCAACCAACACCAGACGATAAGCCCCTTCGGGGGGTGGGGCAGGATCTTTTTCTGATTCGAGGAGGGGATGACTTGTGGCTAGGGGCAGGTTTCTATTTATTGACAAGGCAGGGACGCCCCTCCATCATTCTATAAAAATTTCTTTCACCTCCTCCACTACGATCGTTTGGGCCGGTGGCCCTTCCAGATATAGAGGCAAAGGCAGGATTATCTCGTCTCATTATACTCCTCCATCCGCAGGTGGAGTGGCTTCCGCTCCTTCCTCCATTGAAGGGGAAGGTTGAAGAGAATCAAATAGGGGTTGCTCCTCTAGTAGTGGCATACCCATCCAAATCTCCCTATGATGAACCGATTGAGTGTACCACTAAAAAATGCTCCTCATCTATTTATGTTATGCATTCAAGACCGAAGACTACTAGACCGAAAAAAAAAAGATTGGAGTTCTTTAAGGACTGCCCTCTTAACTGCGGGGGGGTGTATTCCTTCCTCCCCCACGGGTCTCCTCACCTCTCGGTTCATCTCTCTCATCATGCAACTAGAGGATTTCCGATTGATCAAATGGGAGGCTCATCTGGGAAAATAGGCGCATGAAGAGTAGAGGAGCTTTTATATAGCTCTTTCGGTTGGATCGGATATTCCTCATATTGGATAGATATACGACTCTAGAAAGTAGGTCTAGTGGAGGAGTTTTCAATAGTAGAATGCTCCTCCCCTCTAAAGAGGAGTAAACCGATGTCGGAATGCTCCCCTATCTCTGAAAAGGGAGCGGTACCTGGATGATCAGTAGACCCCTTTCCCCACCTTAGAGAGGGGTGGGCTCGGTATACCCGGGAGGGAAGGAACGATAGCCGAATGCTCATTATTGATTTCATTCTCATTATTCCATATTGATCTAATTATCACTATTCCATTGCCGCTAATGCTGTTGTTCCAAGTAACGCTTAAGCGGGATGTAGCCTGCCTGAAGTGAAGAATCAGAAGGAGATTGAAAGAGATGGACTTCATTAGTAGTTGTAGTAGATAGAGATTTGGAAACCGGGCGGGCATTTCGAGAGCAAACATTCCCGATAGATGGAAACGCGCCTCATTCTAACGGGAAAGGATGGATAGGGATTTGGGAAACACCTGCTCTTAGGCAAGCTCGGCCCACCCACCCAACACACGGCACTCCTTAGGTAGGGTCGAAGAAACGTCGATATCGCTTTCGACGAGGCAATAATATCTGATAGTCACGTTCGAACCGTAGCATGTCGGTACCAAGAAACTACCGGGGTGGGGACTAAGGAAGTACAGAGTTTTTGAGAGGGTCGGGCGAGATATTGCAAATGCATTACAAGATGGTGAGTGGGCGATTCGCTCAAGGAAGCTCCCAACCTTTTCCTTTTAAGGCTCTGAGAGGAAATCAACAAAGAGATTCTGCCGGTCGCTTGATCATGAAACCGAGGTAGGGACACCGGTTACCGAACAAGAAAGCGTCATTTAGGCCGGCTAATCTCCACTCCTGGCATCGGGCGGGTGGAAGCGGCGGGAGCACCCTGAAGAAAGCGGCTTTTTGGATGAAATGAAACTCGTTGTCGCCCGGCGGATACTCGTACCGGATCGAATGGTGGAATCAGCCACACCGACCATTCAAGGCGGACCCTAAGCCCTTAAATAAAAAAGGGCGAGGAAAGAGAACGCAAGAATCTTCTTTTGTTGTTCCTTAAATAAAAAAGGGGGAGGAAGCGTCAAGCGGATATCTTCCGACTCAACTACGACGGAGAGATAGGAATCGACTCAGTTTCAATAGTCGTTTGTTTGTGCGCCCGCCAATCCATGAATGAATTCCTCCGCGATAGACTCAACTACTCGACTCAATCACGAATGATCGGTTGCCCCACCACTTCTGGCTGCAGAGACGGACCCTGGCGAGGAAGAAAGACTGGATTTGACTAGAAAGATTCCTCGAGGAACTACTTCGATTCGGGAGCCTGCATCTCACCACTGATCCGTGGCCACCCAACCCGGAATGATGGACGAATACATCCCTCCCTCGGCAGTCGATCGATAAGGTTATCCAATAGGGGGGGGAAGAGGGGCTAGGTCCAATCGAACCATCGACGGTCCGCCGCTGTTCCCGTCTTCCGACGGGATTCAATCAGTGAATTCGGAGGTAGTTCGGGTTCGATCGACCGGATGCAAGAGGGGGGAACGGCAGAAGCGCTTTTGAATGAACTTGGACGACTCATTGCTTCCCCTTATGACCTCTTCTAAGCCGGCGGGCGGGCGGATCCACCTTTTATCCATTTTCATTGAGAAATTGGCGTGAGATGTGGGCTTGGGAATACACCTGAGAGAGAAGGACGAAAAAGGAGTCGAAGCCTTTCTATTGTATCTCACCCAAAAAAAGGGATTGACCTAAGGCGGAGAATTTACTTAAAAAAGTGAATTTCGTCTCATTGGGCTCTATATCTAGGATAAGCATTCGATTGTTCTAGCAAAACACCGGCATTCAAGCCCAGGGAACTTTTTTTCCTTCTGATCCTAGTTCTTGGCACTGGGAAGAGTCTCTATAACCTATAGGGTAAGGAGCAATAGACGGAATTCGCCCTAGAACCGTTAGGCTAGGCTCATTAGACGTAGACGGAATTAGTCTGGTATGGCTGAAGAATGGTTTCATCAGTTGAATTTTGGAAGGTCATATCGTATTATAAAAAAGAAAACCCCGTTGTTAAAATAGCTTGCCTTTCCTGCTTTCAAGGCTTTCCTTGGCAAAAGGGGGAAGGGAGGTTTTTAAAATGCTTTTTGATTGAGTCAGATGTGGCATTGCTGATTCGAGAACAGTTGCCCTTTCTTTTTGCAAAGTAGTCGTACAAGGACATTCGGCTTATCAGAGGCAATGGCCTTCGCCTACGTCAAAGACAGCCGATTCGTCCTACTAACATGTCTTCTGCTGGGATTGGGTGTCTGGTGGTACCTTCTGCCAGAGCCCCTATTGGTTCAACCAACGGCTTGCTGCTCACCTGAGTACGCTAGTGCAATTAAGGAAGCCGCACAATGCCCAATGAGGAATCTGGGCTTCCCGTGTATTCATCCAAATCAGATCCATGAGAAAGTTATGGACACGTTCACGAAACCGGAAGTCTTTCGATCCCATGCAGTCAATGCCAATGGGTGTGCTTAAGAGCTGGTGGCAACCGAATACCTTTCACACCTAACCCAGGCTTTTGCCAACAACCTTTCTTTCAAATGGGTAAACCTAGCAAAAGTCCAGGAACAGCTAAAAAGGCTTGAAGAGACAGTGGCTCGACAGGTACAAGGAGGAATATCATTGTAAGATGCCAGTTCATCCCAAAAGGACTTCAGCTTGGTCTAATAAAGGGAGATTTATTGTTGGCCTTGTCTGTGTTCAACAATGCTCTTCTGGATTTGGAATATGCGGGAAGCGTTTCCTTGTGAAAAACGTTCCTTGAGATCGGAGAGCGGCTCATTATGCGACAAACTCATATGTCGCTGAATAGGTCGCTACTCTTTATAGTGATAGTGACCCCGGAAATGGGACACTTATTGGACCTATACAAGGCCCAGCAGCAGCTTCTCGAGACTACCGGAGCTACCTTATCAGACGAGGGAAGCTGCTGCTGCTTTCCGTAGTTATAACTGCTTTATAAACAAAGGATTAAGCTAATTTGAGGAGCATTGCATTTCTTTTGCCAAAGGCCAGTGATTGACTAACCGTGTCCTACGGGTGTGATCGACTAGGCTGAGGGACATACATTACAGGAACGGACCGAGAGACTTAGCCGTCGAACGAACCGAGTGCTTTCCTTGCCTTTAGAGTAGGGGATTGAAGTTAGGAGACCAAAGTAGAGGGACGATAGCAAGGATTCAAAGCATCGAACCGAAAGATGTGACCGATGTGACTGAACCGAAGCTCCCATTTCTGATCTGGGCAAGGGTTCGAGGGCAGCTGTTGGGGATGATGCGGTGAAGATGGAGATGTGGATTCAGCTGCGGATGGAGATTCCGGATCTGAGGGATCGGGAAAGGTTGGCTCGTAAGCTGCTGAACTCTCACTCGAGAAGGCCATTAGAAGCGCTTTTAATGCGCATTGATTATGGGCAGTGGGTGAGGCAGGAAGTGATCGAGAATAGAAAGCGACAGCCGATTAGCTGACATATTCTTTTCCAACGGACAATTCCACAACGGAGGATTTGCCAACAGACGATTCGCCAACATATATATTCTGTTTCTCACGAATCTGAGGCGGAATGAGAATGTTTTTCAGCAGAAGGTCTTCAGTCTCTTTGCTTGTTTGCTTGACTCCCTGACTACCTGACTACCGTTTGCGTTGAGAGCGAGGACCGAGATAGGGAAGTGCATTAAGCCTACGCTAGGCAATTGGACGAGACTATTACTGGGACTATTCTATTCCACTATTGATTGACTGACCGATACAAGGGACTCTTCCACCTTGGTGCATTCCTGACCTGACTTGGTATTCTCTTCAGTCGGAGAAGACTGGCTACCTACAGTAAGTTGAGAGGATAGCATAAGCTAAGCAGCCAAAGCAGAGTAGGCAGCGAAGGAATAAAAACCTTATCTTATTCACTAGACTTTCAGTAAAACAATGACTATTGCTGCCCGGGTTATAAGGAAAAGACTCTATCAACAGATGACAGAGCTAACTTGGACAGCTTGAAGGACAGGTTTTGATCCGTGTGCCGAGTCTGATCTTTTCTTTCGTGTGATGGATGAAACTAAGTTTCCCATTGAAAATGAGTGTGACAAGTGCGCCGATCCAGCCGGTATCGAGAGCTCTAATGATCATGGCGATGAAGCAAACTAGGTAACCTTAAGAGGCCTGGCCTACTTGCCCCCTAAAGTCGAGTTAGTGCTATATGTACGTCATACATACTAGGCGAAACCACCAGACCAAATGGTATAATACTTCGGGTGCACAAGTAGCTTAATCCTGATTCAATTAGGGCTTAGGTGCTTAGTTGCGAGTCTCCTGCCGAGCCTCTTCCTTGTTCCTTAGGCTGCCCCTTGAGGGCGCATTAATGAGTCGATGCTCTTACGGCTTTACGAGGTGGAGATATCTAGGATGGAATTCCTGTGGATTGATGTAGCTTTCATTCTGAGGTAGCTCTTTCGAGAGCTTCCTTGGCAGCTCGTGTGTAATCAAATTCTGGTTAGAGGGTCTTATCTTACTATTTCCTTGCTAGAAGCACTACCGGAACGCTTTGAAGTCTCGCAAACTCCATTGCTTTGCTTGAGCGAACCACTATGCTTGGCTGCTTATGGCGCTTAAAAAGTGGCAACATTTAGTTACCTGGTTGAATGAGATTCTTAATACCGGGAAGGAAAATCTGACTCTTACTGTCTCGATTAAGGAAGAGCAGAAGGGAATAACTATCAAAAAGGTAAGGTAATCGCCTATGATAAAGGAAGAGAGGCGGCAAGCAAAAGGGATTCTCAAACAAAAGGTCTCGTTAAAGAGTTCATTCAGTAGTTCCCGGCAGACTCTAAGCTAATATAAAGTTATCAAGCTCAAGAGAGTAAAGAAAATAGGTACAGCTACTCGAGAAAGAGTGAAGGACCGAGAAAGCAGACCAAGCTGGAGGGACTGAAGGAGTGGGACAGTTTCACTAAGGAAGAGAGCTAGGGATTCAAGGTGAGAAGCCGGAGGAAGGTGAGGATGATAACCAATTCCTATCGAGCTTTCAGTCTTTTAGATTCAATAAAGTCTTACGAAGGGTACTACGAAAGGAAGTTTATCATGTATTCTCAATAAGCGCCTAGAATGGATTCTTCCTGGGTCGATGCACGAGCCAATCCCGACTAAGAAGCGATCAATGAATAATCGAATAAAAGAAATAAGTAAAGAAATCCAATCCCCCTATAGCTTTTCGAGAGCTTTTTAGGCCCAAAGGTCTTGTCTTGAATAGGCATAGGAGATCCGCTTCAAGTTCAAGGCTGGCAAATAACTACTTACTTTATGTTAACAAATCCTTTGTTCCTTTGTAGAGATCTTTCTTTAAGTAAAAAGCCTTTATCTCTGGGTTATGATCTGTCCTCGATCACTCCTTTCTTTAGTATCCAAGGTTGGCTCTTGAAAGAGCTCCTTCGGCAGCGCCGTACGTGACATTCATTCTTCTCCTTATTTCTTTGTATTCATTATCTGGAGCAGCGAGCTAGTCTGCCGAAAGCCAGTGCTTGTCCGGCTGGATTCCATCTGCTTCCTTCCCCCGGCCCGACAGCTTTTTGCGCTTTTTGCCTTCTTTAAGCGCGGAAAGCTGCCAAGCGGGAGAAGCCGCAGAGGAAGCGCCATAAGCCCCAAGCGATTTAGCCTAGCCCTAAGGTTTGATGTTTATTCTCGCTCCGAGTTTTCTTTTTGATTCGCGTAGTGATAAAATCATTTCCGATTGGCTTTCTTTGTTTGGTTTCCCTGAACAACATCGAATCTTTCTGCCCTACAACTCTTTTTCCATAAGATAAATTGGGTTTTTCTGGTGAAAACTTAGATGTTGAAGCATGGGCGGCGGCTTGAGGCCCGAATGACCTATTCGACCCGGAAACAACGCTTTTTGCTTAAGAGAGGGGCCCCTGGGGCCAAACTCAAACTTTCCATCTTGGAGCTAGAGCATACGTTGAGGCAGCTTTGCCGGATCGGACCGCGTTCGTCTTAGAGCACCAGTCAAGCAGGTAACGAACGAGTCGAAACAGATGGTGATCAGAGGTGGACAGCTAGCCAAGCTCTAGCTGCTGGAGCAAGGGCGGAGGCTGTAGTTTCAAATCCAACAAAGTCTTAAGCAGAATCTAGGGCTGGATAGAGGTTGCCAACCGGGATTGAGTACCCGACTAACTAATAATAAGAAACAAAAAAGAGCTTGTTGCCCGCTCTAAACTAAAGGAATTTGAGCTTCCGGGGAAAATAAGGTAGAAAGAGCGGAGATATGGGCTAGAGACCCTACTCTAAAATCAGTGTATGAAAGGTCCCTAAAGAAGGGGATCGATCTTGGGAACGGGGCTAAAGGAAACTCCCTCGAGAATGGAAATATAAGAGCTTTGTTGCCACGTTGAGAATGGTCGGTGGGGTCAGTTAAAGGTATGTAAGCCGACACTGAAGCAGAGACATATGCTGTTGTTTCAGCAAATGAAGAATAGAATAGGATTTCCTCCCTTTCAAGGTAGGTAAATGGGTATACTACAGAATCGGAGCAGAGGAAGGGATTCGATTGAAATGGAATTTGAGATTGAGTTGCCACTAAGGGAGCTCGGTAAGGTTTGGAAGGAAGGATTTGGGACTGGGGTTGGTGATCTTAGGTCGAAGTACTTCTTCTACCTCGATCCATCTTCGTTGGAAGGTTGGGTTTTCCCTCTCTCATGTTGGGTTTTCCCTCTCTCATAATGTCGTGAGAGGCTTTCCCCCCTTCTGTGCAGCCTGATTCGAATTTTGTAAATAGAATGGGCTTCGCTTCTCCTGTCGCGAGAAGGCGAGGTGGCGCCCGTCTGGATCTGATCTTGCCCTAAGTAACGATGTTGATCCTTGATCCGAGTATAGAAGAAATGAAGTTTCGATTTGGTGAGCATAAGAAGACGCATCCGAAGAGGCAGAATCTGAAACATACGCTTAAAGAGACGATGAAGCCGAATAAGCAAAGAAATAGGGGCGCAGCAAAAACGGAATTTTCTTTTTGTTGGGTGGAGGGTTTGTCTAGAACAACAGAATCAAGAGGAGCAGAGCGAACAAAATAAGCTTTGGAGTGAATTCCCGCCCCTGAAGTTGGCGCTAATTGAGCCGTAGATGTTGAGCTTACTGATTCAAAGCTCTCATGAGATCTCGTTACAACGTTCTTTTACAGAGATTTATGGTTTAAACTTCAATCTTGAAGCATGGGCTGGGCGGTGGTCGGATGAACAGAATGTCCGAGTAAGGATAACTAGCCAAGCTTCTTCACAAGCGAAGGAATTGCAGCCTAACCATCTGTGAGATCGGAGACTTCGAGAGGCTCCCCAGTCCTCTTTAACGCCACTCTTTCCGAGTCTCGTTTGATGAAATGAAGCTTACGATTCTGTTAGTGAGAAGCTCAGTTCCGCTTTAAGCCCGACAAGCGGGCAAGAGAACTAGGGTTGGTGTGGCTAGCCCTAAAAGCAGGCAACAAAGAGAGGTAGGCGCGGAAGGAAGTGCTTCCAGTCGATTGAAGCTGAAAAGACTCCCCTCACTAGAAAACATTCCCCTCGGCCCTAGATTCAGTTTCTGAGGAAGGGGATAGGGATACGGATTTGGATGCCTCAGCTGGGGAAATCTCGTGGTTGATCTATATTATTCGGGACTTGGTTCTTTCTCTTCTCCAGTCAGTTTTAGTGATAACAAAATGGCTCTGGCCTTAGCTTAGCTGCAAATATTTTTTCTCATGCTCGCTACTTCGATTTTTGCGAGCCGGGCAAAAGAAATTGACATTCTTTATGAAGCGGCTGTTCACGAAGTCACTCACGGCAGAACCACTCACTTATTGGACAAGCTTTCAGTTAAAGGCTGATCGCCGCTCTGCCAAGAAAGATCATTTGGGCCAAGAAATACACAATACCCTGTTGTAGAACGCCGATCTTCAGGATTCCCAGCCCAATCCGCATCTGAGTAGGCAGTAATGGCAAGGTTTCCAGAATAGTACAGCTTTGAGATATCTCAAAGTTTAGCAGCTACTAAATGAGGGACCGAGGGGTCACCATCTGGAATCTCCCTTTGTAGCTTCCAGCTCTGGAACCTGCTATAGAGGAAGTTGAACAACTCTTGCAGCTGATTCAATCAGTTCACATACCACGGGATCCTCCAACTGACTCCTAAAAATGGCAGAATTCTTCCTGGGGGTCATATACAATTCGGGGAGGCCAGTCAGCAATTAACGGAGGAAGGGCGAAAAGTGGACAAGGTAGGCCCATTTTTTTAGTTGTAAAAGAACTGCACTCCTTACTTGACTATATCACCCCGGGGAAGGAAGAAGAGAGCACTTCACTTTCCATTGAGGAGTAGCATAATCCAAAGTCTAGCCAAACGAAATGCCTAATCTTTTTAGATTTAGGGAAAGGCAATCGATAGGCGAGGGAAGGACAGAGTGACCGACCTTTACCCCGAAAAAAGA